TAAAAAATGAGCATGTTAATGTAAATAATAAAAATGGATAAAAAAAAAAGATTATCACTCTTATTGTTTTTAATAGAGAAATAAAAATGAACCCCGAAGGATTCAAATAGTTTTTTTTTTTTTACATAGAATATAATCTATATAATATTCAAAATACTCGAAAAACAAAAATGTCTTAAAAAGAATTGAACGAGAAGCCGTATGAGGTGAAATTCTCATGTACGGTTTTATATAGTGGCAGTAAAGGTCACTTTTCTGTCAACTTTTCCACTATCACCCCTAAAAAACCAAACTCTGCCTTACGCAAAGTCGCCAGAGTACGATTAACTTCTAAATATGAAATCACTGCTTATATACCTGGTATTGACCATAATTTACAAGAACATTCTGTAGTATTAGTAAGAGGTGGAAGAGTCAAAGATTTGCCCGGTGTTAAATATCACATAATTCGAGGAATTTTAGATGCTGTCTCAGTCAAAAACCGGAAACAAGGGCGTTCTAGTGCGTTGTATATTCTTATCTAAGATTTGTATCATTTTATGATGATGCCATGTCAATTGCTAAAAACATGTAAAGTATATGGCTAACCCAATAACGAACGTTTTCTAAGGGGACTAGAGCAGGCTAAAACAATAAGGATAATATATGTCTAAGGTTTAATATTTAATTCATTTTATAAGTTTTCCCTTACTTAGTGTGTGTTAACATAAAATTGGAAATGTCTTGACTTTTTTGGAGCAGACTCAATTCAAATAGCATTGATTTAAAACACCTTTTCCTTTTTTATACTCTGTTTTAAACCTAAGGACCTAATCGTATAGATATAGAAAATACAAGATTTCTAATCATAGCAAAAGAAAGGAAACGGATACTCAATTGAGAATGAGTAAACATAATTCTATGCATAAGAATGAATATCTTCTATATATGCAAATAGAATCATGTGGAAAGCCGTATCCGACGAAAGTCGTATGTACGGTTTGGAGGGAGATCTTTGATACCTTTAGAGATCTACCCTACAATATGGAGTTAAAAAGCCGAAATAAGTAATGATTAGTCTTTATGAAATAAATTTATGAACCTTTTTCACACTCATGTCACGCCAAAGTACTGTAGAAAAGAAAATTGATAAATTTGATCCGATCTATCATAATCGATTAGTTAACATGGTCGTTAACCGTATTCTTAAGAACGGAAAAAAATCATTAGCTTATCGAATTTTTTATCAATCTCTAGAAAAGATTCAACAAAAAACAGAGAAAAATCCACTAATTGTTCTACGTCAAGCAATAGACAAATTAACTCCCAAATTGATAGTAAAATCAAAACGTGTAAGTGGATCCACTTATCAAGTTCCCATTGAAATAAAAGAGAAAGAAGGAAAAATACTTGCGATTCGTTGGTTATTAGAGTCATCCCGAAAACGTTCTGGTCCAAATATGCAATTCAAATTAAGTTACGAAATAATGGATGCTGCCAGAGAGAAAGGCAATGCTATACGCAAGAAGGAAGAGATTCATAAAATGGCAGAATCTAATAAAGCTTTTGCGCATTACCGTTAATCCACTAACTAGTATAAATAGATCCACAGATCTATCCCATTTTGATCAATAAAATATCCCATTTTGATCAATAAAAGAAAACTTACTTTCTCAAAATTGATACAAAAAAATTGATACAAAAAAATTGATACAAATTTTATTGGAACGAAAACGAAAGGAAAAGAAGAATGAAAAATAAATCATAGATATAATGATAATAAGGAGATTTTAAATAAAATGTTGCTCGAATATTAATTGAAGTTAGTAACTAATGATCCGGACAAAATGAAAAATGCATTTTTTATACCTTAAAATCATTTTTATGAAAGAATTTCATTTGCTTCTCTTCTATGGAAGTTCCATTTTCCCAGAATGCATCCTGATTTTCGGCCTATTTCTTCTTCTAGTAATCGATGTCATTTTTGATCAGAAAAAGACAACTTGGTTTTATTTCATCTCTTTAACAAGTTTAGTGCTAAGCATAACTTTTTTGTTATTTCAATGGAGAGAAGAACCCACGATTAGTTTTTTTGGCAATTTACAAACAAACAATTTTAATAAAATATTTCGGTTTCTCATTTTATTATGTTCCACTTTGTGTATTCCTCTATCCGTGGAATACATTCAATGTACAGAAATGGCTGTAACAGAGTTTTTGTTATTCATATTAACAGCTACTCTAGGAGGAATGTTTTTATGTGGTGCTAATGATTTAACAACTATCTTCGTATCTTTAGAATGTTTAAGTCTATGTTCTTATCTATTATCTGGATATACCAAAAGAGATGTTCGGTCTAATGAGGCTATTATGAAATATTTACTTATGGGTGGAACAAGTTCTTCCATTCTTGCTTATGGTCTTTCTTGGCTATATGGTCTATCTGGAGGTGAGATTGAAATTCAAGAAATAGCCAATGGTCTTATAAATACACAAATGTATAACTCTCCAGGAATTTGGATTGCACTTCTATCTGTAACGGTAGGAATTGCATTCAAACTTTCTTTAGTTCCTTTTCATCAATGGACCCCCGATGTATATGAAGGAGTGCGATTCGTTTGATAAATTATTACATACAATATCTTTTTTAGAGATGTTTGTTTCTATTTATAAAAACTCTATAGACATGTGAAAAAAAGATTGTTATTCCCACTTGGACTAAGACATCACTTTTACCAAAAATTTGAATTGAATTAAGGTAAAGCAAAGTAAGAAACAAACTCAATTGTTTGATTGAATTAACACACTACACCACCCCAATACAATAAATAACTTTTACAAATGAATTATTACGGGTAGTTTTTAACAAAGGGTCAGATTGACGTGTACTTTTATTCTTAACGTAGATGCTACATAGTAAGTTTTCATTCTTCAGAAACTACGAGTGTAAAAAAGAAGGCATCCGTCGACAAAAAGATTACCCTAAGATGAGCATCTCATGACTATTCAGAACGATTTAAATCAGATGGTTTTATTTTTTATTTTTAACTTTATTTTTAACTCTTTCATAACTGAACTTAAAAAAAAAAAATAAAAAAATAAGAAAAATGATTTACAATTTATATACTATATTGCATACTATAATAACCACTGAGTAAGGATTCCTCGCGAAGTTAAGGATTAGTTATTCTTTATATCAATTGAATATATTCAATCTTATACATACACGAGGAAGGTAATAAAAAAAAGAGAATCAAATGATTCTGCAAATTTTTTTATCACTTAGGAGCCGTGCGAGAAGAAAGTCTCATGCACGGTTCTGAATGAGAGAAGGGAGAATTCCTCTTTTCGACTCTAACTCCCCCACTCCAGTCGTTGCTTTTATTTCTGTTATTTCAAAAGTAGCTGCTTCAGCTTTAGTCACTAGAATTTTTGATATTATTTTTTATTTTTCATTGAACGAATGGCATCTTCTTTTGGAAATATCAGCTATTCTTAGCATGATATTAGGAAATTTAATTGCTATTACTCAAACAAGTATAAAACGTATGCTTGCATATTCATCGATAGGTCAAATTGGATATATCCTTATTGGAATAATTGATAAAGACCCAAATAACGGATATGCAAGTGTGATAACTTATATGCTACTCTATATTTTTATGAATTTAGGAACTTTTGCTTGTATTATATTATTCAGTCTACGTACAGGAACAGATAACATTCGGGATTATGCAGGATTATACGCGAAAGACCCTTTTTCAGCTTTGTCTTTATCTTTATGTCTGCTATCTCTAGGAGGGATTCCTCCATTAGCAGGTTTTTTTGGAAAACTTTATCTATTCTGGTGTGGGTGGCAAGCAGGCTCCTATTTATTGGTTTCAATAGGACTCTTTATGAGTGCTATTTCCATATATTATTATCTTAAAATAATTAAGTTATTAATGACTGAAAGAAACAAAGAAATAACTCCCTACGTGCAAAATTATAGATTATCTTCTTCAATCTCAAAAAATTATATCGAAGTTAGTATGATTATATCTGTAATAGCATCTACTTTATTGGGAATAATAATGAATCCAATTGTTGCAATTGCCCAGGATACATTATTTTAGAGATTGATATTTTTTGTAATATAATTTTCACTAGGTGTAAAAAAAAAGGAAGAATTGCCCTTATATTCATGTTCTTAAAATCACAGGGAATAGGCTAGGCTTAAATTATCAGATGAACTTCTAATTACAAAATCAACTTGATCATTCAATTAGAAGTTCATTTTGGTTATAATACTGGTTATAATATAGAATTTGTTCATTTTGTACCAAAACAAAATATAGATTTTCTATCTGAGAAAAAGTCGTTCAAACATGTGTTAAATAAAATATTTGTAATTCTTAACTTCTCTTTTAAACAGAAGTTAAGAATTACAAAACAGGGATGGAGATAATCTAATCTCCATACTGAATTGAATCGAGATAACCTTGCTGCGATTCTTTCATCTAAAAAACAGAGTGCAATAACTGTTTATTATGCATCCAGCAGGAATTGAACCCGCGACTTCCCAATTATGAGTTGGGTGCTTTTACCATTCAGCCATGGATGCTATGGTAAAGTTATTTCATTATAATAAATATGGTAACCAATTCAATTCTATTTCTCTTTTCTAGAAATAACAAGAAACTTTTTTTTGACAAATTGTACAATAGTTGAATAACTTGCACTGACTACCTCTTTCTTATTATAATTCAATTTAAATAAGTAATACAATAGTTGAATAACTTGCACTGACTACCTCTTTCTTATTATAATTCAATTTAATAAGTAATAATTACACTATATTATCTTACAAAATAATAAAAAATAATATATGGGAAAACATGAAAATTCGTGGTCTACGGACCCTATCGGAAAAAACCGAGAAATAGTTTGGTTCTTTAGCGTTCAGTCGAAATTTAAAGATTACATGATGGATATATTCGTTCCATGGAACGAATCCAATTTGGTGAGATTGCTAAGTCAAATATTTTCTGGTCGAGAAAGTGTTGTTAAGCTTTTTGATTTTCGGATTCTTAGTACATTACTTATACGGGATATACGTATATTTATCTTAAAAGGTCAAATAATAAAAGCTGTAATGATAATAGCATTACCATTACTTTTCTATTTTTTGAATATTCGATTAATTGAAAGAAACAAATCATCAAAATATAATTTGATGAAGATATTTCCGGTTCCGGCTGTACAACATTTTGGAGCTAGAGCTAGAAAGGAAAATTTGTTGCTCGTTCCGCATCGTTTTATTTTTTCGCGAAAAGTCCGAAGGAGATATCAACGTTGCTTGCTCAATCCAAAAGAACATGTTTGGATTTTATCCAGTTCTAAAACAAATCTGAATCAGAAAAATGATAGAATATCAGAGAAGCAAGAAACAACAAGTTGGGAAAGCCTTTTGGAGAAGGAATCTAATGGCATCGAATGGGAGATTGATTCATCTTTTAATTCAATTCCAGAATATTGGAAATCTGAAACAGAACCTGAAAACCTTTATGAATGGCAGGAGTCATTACTTTATCTTGAGCGAAGCAAAATTCTTGAGGAAGTAGAAAACAGACTCGAACAACTAGAAGTTGGACTAGTTCAAGCAGAAGAAGAATTTGCTCGTTCTTCAGAACCAGAACAAGTCATAAATACGCGAAGAAAACGAAAAATTGAAGAAGTCGAAAGCTGCAGAGAAAGTCTACGAAGACTAAGGAAACTCCATAAGGAGACAAAAGCAAAATTGAAGTATTTTGAACAAGAAAAAATATTACAAGAAGAATCAGATCAAGCAAGAGAATCTTTTCCCTTTTCAGAGACGGAAGTTTTTCAAACGTTGTTTGATCCTTTGTTAATAGATGAATCATGTATAAGTATTAATTATAGCAATAAACCGAGTGAAAAATTCAAATTGTTGAAAGGGCGACAAGATGCTTTTGAATATTTCAGGGGATTAGAAAAGAATAGAATTGTTGATCTATGGAAGGTTAAAAAATTGATTCAAAATCCTTCTGTCAATTATGATATTTTACCAGATCGCGAATGGAACATAAGAAAAGACTATATAAACCAATTCAATTGTATTCGATTTATGAAATCGAATTTATCTTCAAGATCTCCCTCATCCTGTGATCAAAATAAAGAACAATTAGCATTAAACGATGATTTCCAATTCAAAAAATTTGTTCTTAAAATAACAGACCAATTTACTCTATCAATAACTAAACCTAATCTCTATTACCCTAATGATGAAATTGACCTAGATATCGATGATCGTGTGAACGAATTACATTTATTCAACCAGACTCTATTGAAGTCCTTCAATTACTTCTTCAATTCCAGAGATGAATTAACGCATGATTCTTTCCTTCGGGTACTCAATATTTTTGAAAAAAAGAAAACATCAGAAGATGATAACACTAAACAACTAATATTTAATAAAATATTGAGTAGATACAAGATTCAAGCTAACGAGCATGTTGAAATTGAAAAAGCATTTATGAGATTCGATTTCTTGAAGAACGTATTGGCACCTGTTGTATCAAAATCTGATTTGAATGAATATTTCTTAAAAGATTTTGTATTAAAGGATTTAGAATCGTTCCAGAAGTATTATTTTTTGGAATACCATAAATACTATATGGAATTACAAAGATACTATTTGGAATTACAGAAAGTATTGAATAAGAATAAATACTCTTTGGAATTACAGAAAGTATTGAATAAGAATAAATACTCTTTGGAATTACAGAAAGTATTGAATAAGAATAAATACTCTTTGGAATTACAGAAAGTATTGAATACGAATAAATACTATTTGAAATTACAAAAATACTCTTTGGAATTACAGAAAGTATTGAATACGAATAAATACTATTTGAAATTACAAAAATACTCTTTGGAATTACAGAAAGTATTGAATACGAATAAATACTATTTGAAATTACAAAAATACTCTTTGGAATTACAGAAAGTATTGAATACGAATAAATACTATTTGAAATTACAAAAATACTCTTTGGAATTACAGAAAGTATTGAATANGAATAAATACTATTTGGAATTACAGAAAGTATTGAATAAATACTATTTAGAATTAGATAAGGCATTCCATAAATACTCTTTGGTATTTCATGAATACTATTTGGAATTACAGAAAGTATTGAATAAATACTATTTAGAATTAGATAAGGCATTCCATAAATACTCTTTGGTATTTCATGAATACTATTTGGAATTACAGAAAGTATTGAATAAATACTATTTAGAATTAGATAAGGCATTCCATAAATACTCTTTGGTATTTCATGAATACTATTTGGAATTATTGACTAAATACTCTTTGGTATTCCATAAATACTCTTTGGAGTTACAGAAAGTAGTGAATAAGAATAAATTGGAATCACAAAAAGTATTGGATGAATACTATTTGGAATTACATAATTATTTTGGATATTTCTATGTGGAATTCCATAAATACTATATGGAATTACAAAGAGACTATTTAGAATTACAGAAAGTATTGAATAAGAATAAATACTATTTGGAATTCATCTATTTTCTCAAAACATTAAGTCGCAATTTGAATAATGTAACGCAAGATGCAATTAACCAGCATTCATCAAGTTGGATAATGTGTCAGAAAGAATGTTTGGATCGCCCTATTTTTCGACCTGTTCAGATTAGAAATCCAAATTTTTTAAACACTTTTGTATTATCCAAAAAGATCGAATACTTTCAACAAAGATTAGAATATCTCTTGTCCATTTCCAAACAAAACAATTTAAAAAAGAGAGTGTTAGATCCAATTGAATTATCGACTATTCAACATTGGGGTTGGTTTGGGGATCCCAATGAATTTCATTATACTGGAATTAATAAGTTTATCTCGGAGAATATGAATCGTTCGAAGATTCTCTGGGCCAAGCTTAATGAAAATGTTTGGGACAAGCTTAATGAAAATGGCACAAAATCTAAATCAATTCCTAATCTTGAATCCAAACAAACATTAAATGAGAAAAAACCGATAATTGAATTTATTATTGACGTCTTTGATAATGGAAAAAATTACATGGAATTATTGGAACTATTTAATAACGCGGGTCTTTCGGAAATATTTGATAATCAAGACAATTGGTTGAATCCTTTAAAACTCTCTAATCAAAATTCATTGAGAGCTTCTTTTCACAAAGCAAATACCTTTGAATTTTTAGATTATTTACACCGTCCTCGTCTTTTTTATAAAAAAAGATTGGCTTCTTACATGGGAAGGATTCATATCAAAAATAAGAATGTAACATATGGACAATTATTAAATTTAGTTTTCATTCCTAACAATCTGGTTTCTTCGTCTATTAACGAAATGAGAGCTGTGTACTCAGAGAAAGAAACTATCTCACTCATAAAGTCACAAGTCAATATATTATTGGATAAATATTTATGTGACAAAGTGCTAATTCATGATTTGCATAAATCGTCTAATTTCTTTGATAAATTGAATTCTATTATTCGTAGAAATATCAATTTCTCGATTGAAGATATTTCTAAAACTCCTTTAATAAGCCTACAAATTGTCAATTTTGACAAAAACTCTTGCTATCCTTTTTTAAATAGTTCAGATTTAGAAGAAAAGACCTCTAGCCAGTATTCTCAAAATAGTTTTAGTTCAAACATAGATCTTATTCAAACTCAATCTTATCAAGATGATCTATTGTCCGAAATATCTTTGCGAATGAATCAATTTGCAGAAAAAGCAAAATATAGTTCAACAGAAAGAGATATAATAGAAGACAAAACTATAGGTGACTTTATGGAAGACGAAGCCATAGGTGAGTTTATGGAATTCAAATCCATAGGTGACTTTTTTGACAAAGAAAAACTAAAGTTAGTATTTTCAAAACTAAAGTGTTTTGGAATAATTTCTTTTAATCAAAATCAAATAAATATTCTTTTTGATCAAATAAAAAGAAATATTCTTTTTGAGAAATGGGGTTTGTTTCAAACACATAAGTCATGGTTGTGGTTTTTTACTTCCACAGGGTGGAAATATACTAAAAATCTGTTTTTTACTCTTTTTTCGGAAATAGAAATACCAATAATTAATATTAATCAGTTGGTATCAATCCCGGGCAATATTAGGCAAAATTGGAATCACAATTTGAATATTTTGTGGGCACTTTATCATCAATTTTGGAAAGTTCTAAAGTGGGAATTTAGAGATAAAATTGATCAAATTATCACAATATTGAATGATCAAATTCTCATAATATTAAATGATCAAATTCTCCCTATATTAAATAATAAAATTCTCCCGATATTGAATGATCAAATTCTCCCTATATTCAATCTTATGTTATCCCGCTGGAATATTGACAAAATATTGCAAGAAACAAATGACGAAGTATTTAGACAAGTACTTCAGGGAAAGGATCTATCAATATCATTTGATGTATGGAAATATATACATAATGTTCGGGAATATGATATTTTTCTTTATATCTTCATTGGGTTTTTCTTTTATATTTCCTCCATAATTCCTTTATTGTTGATTAAGTTCTATAGGAACTTCTATCTCATCAGAGTTTTGCAGTATAATTCCTACTGCTTTGAGAGAGTAGGAGAAATGATTAGATCTTATAAAAGGCTTAGAAATTTTTCTAATTTAAATTGGTATGGTTCTTGGCTTACATTTGTGGACTATATCGAGCTGGACTCGGATCCTGATGATATAGGATTATCGCTACTATTGAAAATTTGGTATGTCAAAAATATTAAATGGTTGCGGCGGCGTTTTCGAGAATGCCGGAAATATCACTCACTTATAAAAACAATTTTGTACGAATTTGAAGTGGATGACTTTCTTTTGAGAGAAAATCGATTGTTTTTACTACAAGAAAGAATCTCTCAATTTGAATCGAAATTAACCCCCCCTATTGGTTTATTTCATGAATTTGAAAAAAAAGAACAGCCAGGACTTCTTTACTTTCGATATTTAGCTGAATTTATTCAGAGAGGCCTAACTCATAGAATAGGCTTAATGAATTCCGAATTAAATTCATTGTTTTTAGCAGAAATACCGATCTTCGCTGCTTTTTATCAGAAGATGACTTCCATCCCAATTCGCTCATTCTTATATGACCACGTTAGATTTTACCCACTCTACCCAGTACCGTCCTTTTCGAATCGAATTTTATTGATAGGGCCTAAGGAAACTGGACGATCCTACTTGGCTAAAAATTTAGCAGCAGATTCTTATTTACCTTTAATAAGAATATCTCCTAAAAGTTTTTTGAGGCAGCAAAAACTTCTGTCTCGCTATGAACCCGAGTATACATCTTCAGCTAAACAATCATACCTTGAGCATGAAAATATCCTCAGGTCTCTCGGCTGGTCAGGCAGGCCAAAAGACGTAGCTGAGAAGGAGTACTATGATAAAAAACCTCATAAGTTTTTGTATGATCGATTTTTGAATCCTAACCCTCCAGAGTATTTTGCGAGAAGAGTAATCCAATTCGTATTTGCACTCAAATTGGCAAAATTGATGTCTCCTTGCGTCATATGGATTCCAAGCATTCATGAACTGAATGATTACTTTTATCTTATTGCATTATTGGTAGAACTCCTTGGGGATCCATATAATCCGATTGATGGTGAAAAAGAAACCACCATCAAACAAAATATTGTTGTTATTGCCTCAACTGATATTCCAAAAAAAATTGATCCAGTTCTAATAAGTCCTCCTCGTAGTAAACGAAGATTCGATACATTTATCAATACTAAAAAGTTGCCTGCCCCATATCGAGAAAAAGAATTTCCTTTGCTTTTACGTAACAAAGGGCTCTACTTGAAAAAAGAATGGAACTGCTATGATGAATTTGGGTTAACTACCAAAGGCTTTACTACGCAAGATCTAGCAAAACTTGCTGATGAAATATTTCTAATTAGCATGAGCCAAAATACTTCAGCTATAGACAATGATATAATTGGAGTAGCTTTGTATAGATCAAATTGGGGTCCTTGTAATTATAATCTGAAGTTCAGTGAATTTTTTCAAGGACTTCCTTATAAGATAGGAAAAGCCATTATACAGAATAAACTAACGTATTTAAAAAATTCTCTAAGGCTTAATCTAGATTTTGAGGGTCGAAGGGCAAACTATTTGCATCAATGGTATTTAGAACCTTCAATTGCCGGAACAGTTGCGAAAGAGTTCACCGTATTCTATCATATTTTGGGTTGCTTGGCCGGATCAGTAGCGCAAGATTGTTGGTTTTTATCGGAATCAAATAGAGAGAATTGGAATAATCCTTTTGATCCTTTCATTGAAAATGATTTCATTCTAGCTTCGAGTCTCTTACAGGGTCTTCTGGAAGAATTTCCATCGTTGGCAATATATCGGGGCAATTCTGATTACATAACAATTGCTCCTCAGTTCAAAAAAGATATGATGCAAAAAGGATTATCTTCTATACTAGATAAAATCGTTTTATCTAAAGAATTAAGAAATTCCTACGGAGAAGAGGACGAAACTCCTATAGTTTGTGATTCTAGGACCTGGCGTTTTAGTTTTATTCGCAGCAATCGATTTGAGCATATAAAAGATATAACAATAGAAAATCCATTATTGGATTATCTTCACCTGTTTGGAGGGTTTCAAGAAAGACCGACCCGTCTTTCTAGCTTATATTGGAAGAAATTTCTAATGTCTGGCCCCGACTTCCGGCCTCTTTATGCTGGGAAGGACGATATTATAGAAAGAAAGACAGCTGCTTTCTGGGAAGCAAAATTACTATACAAAAAGTTTCAAAGGATGGGAATATATCAATTTGACACAGAAGAGTATGCAATGGAGTATAAACCTTTAAATACACCAGTAATCTGTCTAGCTCGTCGATTTCTTTGGGATCCCGTGAGTATTCGCTTTTTAAATAAGCACTCTTCTTTTGAACGAAGAGAACTTTTTGCTTCTAAAGAACTTGTGAAGAGCATTTATCTTACTTATTCTTCAACAAGAGAGCTAAATATCAGTATTAAAAAAACGTTAAAGTCTATTCTAAAGCGTAAAAAGGTGAGAAAAATAGCCCTAGGAATCAAAATTCAGACTAATGATGACGATTTACCTCTTAATATTAAAATGGAAGAAAAAGAAAATTTTGAAAATTTCAAACGCTTTCAAGAAATTGGTACCCGATTGAAACGTGTATTACCTTATCCCCAATCGGTGATAAGTGAACGTTGGTTCCGTGAAAAAACACGGGATGATAAATTTAAACAACGTTTGCTCAAGGGAGAAAGGGAAAATATAGATTTATTATCTAATGAATCTCTTACTTATAAAACTCTATCCGAAAGTTATGAATATTTATCAAATTTATTCTTCTCTAATAGAATGTTATTTAAACAAATGATCGATACATTATTAAAAACAAAATGGCTTTCTACGAATGCCATTGATTGTTTATTGGCGGAAGGATTAAATAACAAAAAAAAAGCCTAGATCTTTCATTCATTTTGTTCAAATTTGATCGGTCCGAATTTTGTCTTTAAAACTTTTCCAAAAAATAAAATCGAATTGATATAGTTTAATAGTAGTACTATCGATCAATTCGACTTGATTTTTTGAACAATGGCAATTGAATTACTCATTCAATTGCCATTAATTATAATGTCTAATATAACTATTAAATGAAATATTTAATATGTATGCCTTGAAGAGGACTCGAACCTCCACGCTGTTTAGCACGACATTTTGAGTGTCGCGTGTCTACCATTCCACCATCAAGGCATTCAAGAAGCTGATTCTATTTCATCGAATATTTGACAATCTAATTGTTTTGTCATATAATAGAGTGAGTTTAGTTCAATAGTGGAAGAGAAAGTGGATCGGATAGAATATTCTGTTTAGCTTATTAAATGAAATGGTTGAACGGCACCTTTAGAAATATGTTTTATTTTCTATTAATAAGTCAATAGTCAATTTTGGATATCTTGATTAACATAACATAATATTTAGAATAACCGTGATTAGATCCCAATAGCCCTTAATTAAGGAGATTCGGCAGGTAGGACACATATATAAGATAAGTAATGATATACTTATAACACTTAGTAAAGTAATGATATACTTATAATACTTAGTAAAGTAATGTTACTTATAATACTCAGTTAAAGTAATGAATATACTTATAATACTTATTAAAGTAATGATATACTTATAATACTCAGTAAAGTAATGTTACTTATAATACTCAGTTAAAGTAATGAATATACTTATAATACTTAGTAAAGTAATGATATACTTATAATACTGAGTAAAGTAATGTTACTTATAATACTTAGTAAAGTAATGATATACTTATAATACTTAGTAAAGTAATGATATACTTATAGAAGAAGATTCGGCAGGTAGGACACATATATGAGATAAGTAACCATATACTTATAGTGCTATCATATACAAAAAATGATCTATGGTAATATATTGATCTATGTAATACAGTTAGGGAGTAGACTCGATGTTGTCGTTAATCTCTGTATATAGATTTGGAGTGTTATCTAATGATCTATCTAAGACAGTTTCTAAATATTCCATGGAATAGAAATAGGTTAGTAATCTAATTCTATAGAAAAATTGTCATATTAAATAAAAAAATGATCCGAATGTTATGTTAATAACGTTAAAATCATAGTCTCATGAATGAATAAAAAAAAAGTTCTATTCCATTTTCTATTCTATTAATTATCAATAACTAATATAGCCTAAGGGCAGGAGGAAAAGAAACTATGTTTCATTACATCATACCGTGGGTTGAAAGATCCACACCGATTCTATTATTTGGAGTTTATTATGGTTTTTTAGCAACATTGCCAATTGGCCCGGCCCAGATGTATTTTATTCGATCGATGTTAATTCAAAACAAAGTCATCGACAACAGAAAAATTGTTCCTGCAGGGAATTTGATTCTTAGTGGTTCTTTTGTGGCACAACTGGTGGTCTTCTCATCCATATACGTAGCGCCTATTTATGCGAGTATTTGGAAACCCCATTTGATGACAACCATGCTTGTTCCCGTTTTATTTTTTGTTATTTTTCAAAGAGCTTTGATTCGGAGACACCCTTGGCTTCAAAATCCGGCAGTAGAATTCTTTATTGGAGTCGCTTTACAACTGCTAAACCCCGCCCTTTTCGGTAAATCTATCTATACCCGATTAATCAATCTGATGCTATTCAGATATAGCGGAAACTTTTTATTTCTGCTGAGTACCGCAGCCGGATGGTTGAGCGGACAAATTCTTTTTGTAAAAATGACGAAAATTTTTTGTTCACGGGTGGAAAATGATGTTCCCTTAAAAAGGGATAGAAAGGGAGAATTTTTCGCCTTCAGTTTTCAAATTATTTTCTTCGGCTATGCCATGCTGGCATGCTGCGGGAGGAATCCTTCTCTCATTGCTACTAAGTGGAATGATTCAAGGACGTTCATTCACGGTCCTCGAGAAGAACTTGAAGAACTATCATTAGAGTTATCTGATAAGAAAAAATCTTTTAGGAGTGAGCTAAAGACATCTAACAAGAAAAAAAAACATAAGAAGCACAAGCCTAAGACTCCTATTAATATTAAAAAAAATGAGGAGAATGTTAATAAGCCGTCCATTCCTTTGCCTTCTTCTTTTAGAACGCTAGTGAAATTTTTATCTGATCAATTGATATTGCATGCTGACAAAGAAAAAATATTACCTTTTATAATCAAAAGGTGGCCATTAATAGTGTTGGATTCTAATCGGTTTAACGACCCCCTTCGATACGTGAGTATAGGAGATTATATTCTGCGTGGCCCTGTGAGGAGCCAAGTTGCTGAATATTTCTTTGATGTTTGTCTCAGTGATGGCCATCAAAAAATTTCTTTCACAGCTCCGCCAAGTATCTCTTTTTTTGCCAAAATGGCAAACTTGGGTGATCAAAGTCTTGATTCAAATCAGGATCACCTTGATGAATGGATAGAAAAAAAATGGGAGAGGAAAACTTCTTTAGGCGAAGAGCTTGAAAATAGGGTGAGAGCTCTAAGCAATGGATCTCCTATTGTCAAAATTCTTGAAAAGAGAATCAGATTTAAAAAAACAAAAGATAAAAAGCGTCTTTCAGAAGTTGATGATCCTTTACTTAGCGGGCCATTCCGTGGGTCAATGAATCAATTTAAATTTAAGTCGCCTTGGATGCTTCATTCGGAGGAATACTTGAAAGAGCAAAAAGAGAAACTGTCAGAATCTAAGAACCAGGATTCTACCACTAAGAACCATGATTCTACCAATAAGAACGATGATTCTACCAACCGACTTCTTCGATTTTCTTTAATTCGACCAGAAAATAAAGAAAGAATCGTTCAACCGCGAATCAAACTTATTTCAAAATGGTGGATAGATAAAATTCGTATGGTTTTATTAGAAGAACAGAACAGAAGAAAATGGTTAGATGAATCTACTTTGGAGGACTTAAAGAAGAAATATGATCAAATTTATCCTCAAAATTTCTCTTCATTAGAATATGTTTTCAACACATTGGTCCCGGCGCCTTTAAAGGAAAGAATAGAAAAAGACATTGCTTCTTGTGAGAAAAAATTGTTAACAAATTATTTGTTGCATATTTTTCTTGAAACTACGGGTACCAAATGGGAATTGCTTCTTAGTGTTCTTCCTACCGAGCAGGCTTTGCTTTATGAGCGACTTTTTTTTATTAATTCGGACGAATTATCAAACTATCGATTATCTATGGATATTGAAATATCAGAGAAGAATATTCTGAAGGATTTCGCAGATATTTTAGAAGAGGATCCGCCTTCTTCTAATAAGGAACATACTAAGGATAAAGAACATAAGAGCGATAAATCAAATATTCATCTTGATGAATATTTCTTTGAAAAAGAACAATCTGAGCAAGATATGAGGGATTTCGCAGATTTTCATGAACTTTATGTTCTTTATAGCAAATTAATAGAACAGGAAAAAACCCGTCTTGATGATTACGAACCTCGAATCCGAGATTTTAACAGGTTTGTTGTTCCTAAATTGCCCTCTACCCTATTATCTGGAGTTCACGACCCTATAGCTGTCAAAGATTGTCTCGAAGTTCGCCCAAAAAAAGCTCGGCAGTTAATAATTATAAAGCCCTTTGAGAAGCTCGAGGAACCGGAAGAAAAGAAGAAAGAAGAGGAGGAAGAACGAAAGAAGAATGAGGCCTTAGAAACAACAAAAAAAGGGTTGTTTAAACCTTTAAAAGAAAAAGCTCTTGAAGAAGAAGAAACTCTTGAACAAGAAGAAGCGGACAATGGGGGGGATGAAGAAGAGGATCTTGTATCCAAAGATATATACGTCTTTAGTTATCCTTATGAAGGAGATTTTCGCCGAGATTTGGTAAAAGGAGCTGTCCGTTTTCAACGACGAAAAGTTTCAGCAATCAACCATTGGATACCGAGACCAGAGTCGATTCTTTTCGGGAGACTAAAATCAATGACTCAAAAGTCATCACATCACAAACCTGTGCCTAAGAAGGACGAAAAAAAAAGAATAACTCCGAGATCCTTAAGGATTCGCGAACAATTTTTGGAAAGACGCGAAAGACGAAAAGAAGATCGTCGCCGCCGAACACAGCAAACCTTCGACGGGGAAGTGATTCACTATGTCAGAGCTGCTCTCTTGTTTACTCATACGTATTTAAGGAAACGATTGTATTTGCCTACTTTGATAATGGCTAAAAATATTGGTCGTACTTTACTGTTTCAAGTTCCCGAATGGGAGCAAGATTGGAAAAACATGGAAAAGGAATCATATCTCAAATGTAATTATGATGGATATGAATTGACGGACCCGGATGTCCCGAAAAAGTTCCTAAAAGATTACATCAAAGAAGGTATTCAAATCAAGATTGTATATCCTTTTCGCTTAAAACCTTGGTATGAACCTAATTCTGCTGACACTGAAAAAAAAACAACAGGATACTTAACTATCTATGGTACAGAAATTGAATCACCTTTTGGTAATCCACCAAACGTACCTTCTTTTTGGGAACCTATTGGCGAATGCATTTGGAATTATACGTCCGATCGGGCAAAACCTATTATCGAACCTATCCGCGAATTGATAAATGAAATAGAAAAGACGATAAAGAAAAATGAAATACAAAAGACGATAAAGGAAAAGTTTGAGCCAAAAATCAACCTAGATACTAGGAAAGAAATAAAAACTATTCGGACTAGGCCTACGTCTAATATTCAATTTTCTTTAGAAATAGTAGAAGATGAAGATGAACCATTTTCAATTCAGATGGAACAAAATTTGGATCTTCCAGATCCAGATGATTGGACAATCACAATGAATGATCGAATCAACCAAATGAATGAAGAGTATCGCTTCAATCTAGATATTTATAATAAATTGAAAGCTGATTTTAAACAGAGAATGGATCAACCTTCTCCTAACATAAAATCCAAATTGAAAAAAGAGTGGATTCAAATCAAAATTTGGCGTTCGTGTTTACAAAAGAAAAGTCTTCGCTTCATCAGGAAGAAATTGCCGTTTTTTATGAAAGTTATTCATTTTAGGGTGAAATTGCTACTTATTGATCTCAAAATAAGTATGTTCAATATGATCGAGTCAAATTTGGAATTTTGCATGCAATTGAGTAGAAGTTTTGAAACAATTAAAAAAATATTCAATAGCAATCATCCAATTAGCAAAAACGTCGAATCCAAATGCCAAGGAAAAGAAATTTCCCAAGCGTACGTTTTTCATCAAATATGGAAAGAAATAAGAAATATTAAAGGGTTCTATGTCAAAGATCTGATAGAATCAAGGGCATCGTCTCCTTTTATAAAAAAAAATGTGAAAGAATTTTTGGACTCACAAGGAATATTGGATTGCAAGCATCCTGGAGAGTTAACGATTAACCATTGGAAGCAATGGTTAAAATGGTGTGCTGGCTACAGAATAGCTCCACACAGAAATAAAAAACGTAAACATGTTATTGGCAACCGGTTGGGATGGACTGAATTTGCATCGTTTTTGGGAGAGAAGCGCTTTGCCACTTTTATGGCACGACTCAAGAACCGGATCAAACGTCACAGATATGATCTTTTGGCATATAGTTATCTGGATCATATGAAAGAGAATAATCATGGACCCGCAATTCAATATATACCGGAACCGGATTATCAAGCTATTACTAATTTCCAAAATCCCGGTTTTTGCAAGAAGAAGAAGAAGAGGAAGAAGAAGAAAAATGATTCTTCTTGGAAAAAGTTTTTTTCTTCCAAAAAGAAAAAAAAGAATTGTGATTCTTCCAAACCCAAAAAGAAAAAGATGACTGTCGATAAATTTTGCGCGGCAACTAAAAAAAACTATTACAAGAAAAGTCGATATTACAAATTCCAATTCTGGTTGTTCCCAGATATTAGAAAAAAAATCAAAAATGCAAACAAACTTGGTGACGTTTTTCCTCCGAATATCATAAGAAGACAGATTAAACAAATGTGGAAATTTCGAGAAATCCAAATACCAAAAGATTTTGATGTTGATGCTTTCGTTATAGAAAGTCTTCGAAAGAAAGAAGAGGAAAGGCAAAGAAAAGCCGCGGCTGAACAAGAAATTAAGGAGGCCCGAAGAAAACGAAAAGAGGAGAGACTTCAAATAAGAGAAACACGACGCAAAAAATTAGAGGCGGCCACTTCTCCAGAAGAAGTCGATAGATTGACAAGCGCATTCAAAGTAGAAGATGAAATAAATAAGAAGCAAAGAAGGCGGGAATCAAAGAAAAGACTTCTCAAGGAACAGAGAGCTAGACAACTAGCAAAAATAGCTGCCCAAAAAGAAAAAGAGAAAAAAAGAGAAGAGAGGAGACGTAAATTGATGGCATTAAGTCGGAAACGTAAATCTTCGAATTCGAAAAGATCAAAAAAATCGAGAGATTTTCTAGTTCGAGACTTCTGTGATATTTATCATCCAAAAATAAATATTGATAAAATCAATAGAGAAAAAGAAGAAGTCCGAATAGCAATAAAGGAGATTTTTTTGAGACAAGATGCTAAGAAAGCGTCACAGGGTGATAAGAAAGCATGGGACTGGGTTAAATCAAAATTGGATGAGACATACGAAGTAGACAAACCTTCCAAAACCGAGACCAAACCCAAGAAAGCCGATGAACAAGAGATAGATTTCAGAACTGCCAAAACTGAATATCTGAAAGAACAGAAACGCTTCCAACGGGAGGCAAAACGCCTTGCAAGGAAGGAAGAGTTAAAGGAGGAGATGAAACTTAGGGGAGAAGAAGTAGTGGAACCACAATTAGAAAAAGAAAAATTAGCCTATCGGGAAATGGCCAAAAATATTTATACTTGGAGAATGAAATTCGAGCTCGAAAAACTGCCGCTAACTCCTTGGGTTTCCAAGTTCAGACATGCGGCTCGTTTTTTTGATAAGAAAAAATTAGGCAGCGAAACTGCGGTAGCTAACTTAGTTTTTCCATATGCCGAAAACGGAGATCTTGACTTGGAATTCTTGGATACTGTATTGTATCTCAAAAGTGTCTTCCCGAAACATAATGATATACGTAGAATTTTTTGCGAGGCAGCCCGAAGATCTATTCCACTTGTACCGGGGTACTTTGATGACCGATTCTTTGTATATAAAATTGCAAGTCTTTTATTCAAACTAAAGAAGAAAAAGATTAATGTCAATCTTTTTGATAGATCTCAACGACGAAAAATAAATGAAAAGATTTCAAGTTCTTTCATTTTCGAAGATCTTTTTCTTCCAAGACGTCGCAGAGAATTTCGAATTTTGAATCTTTTGAATCTGGAAAACCATTTGGATGAGAGTGTAAGATTAAGTAGTCAAGAGATACCAAATGACCAAGGTCTAATGAAAAAAAACGAACATCTGATCGTAGATACAAGGCAAAAGATAAGACGTTTTCTTTGGCCTCGTTATCGATTCGAAGATCTTATTTGCATGAATAGATTTTGGTGGAATACCAATAATGGTAGTCGATCTGCTATGTTGAGGGTACGCATGTATCCTAAAATAGATCATTGGGAACATATTCAAAATAATTTGTATTTTCTAAGGCTAAAGCACAGTTTTATTTCGATAAGAGAGATTGTTAAAAAATTTGGAAATCATGCCAAAAGTTTATTGGGTACGAAACAGTCGCCGGTTGCTGGACAAAACGAAGCTCTAAATGAAGTAAAGCATAAAAAAGAAGACTCTTTTTGCAGCATAAGTTCGTCCCTTCCTTCTGACCCCTCCCCGTACAATGAGCTTCTTACGATACTCAGAAAAATAATAAGTTCGCTTAGAGATTCTATTAGGGGATGGATAGGTTCACTTTTGTCTAAACTTAGAGCTTTTCTTATCAAACGGATAAGTTCGCTTAAAGATTTTATTATCAAATCAATGAGAGAACTTTTTTCTAAACTTAAACTTCAATTTAAAAGATTTCTAAATACGCTTAAAAAGAAACTGATAAAATTGATAGATCCGCTCATAAATAAGTTGGAAACTCAACGTATCAACTTTATGAGGTTTCTAACAAACCTTATAAATGAAATTAGAGTGAAACTCGTCAATTTTCTAAGTTTCCTAAGAGATATAATAGACGGGCTATTAGTTAAGCTAGAAAAACCTAGACGTTTCAGTCGTTGGACGAAGTTTTTTTCTTTTATTAAAAATGCTTTAAAGGCATATGAAATTTATGCGATATGTCATCGTATAGTTGAATATTGGAAGTCTTCAAGAAGGTAAAAATCAGTTATATGGCTGGTTGCTTTAGTAACTTACTAAAGCAACCAGCCATAGCTATGTAAGCCTATTCCCAATAAATCAACGCCTAAATAACATGTCCAAACTATAATAAATCCTACAGAAGCAACAATCGCCGGTTTTTGTCCTTTCCAACCCCTGTTTATTCTAGTATGTAAATATATTGCAAATAGAATCCAAGTTATTAATGCCCAAGTTTCTTTTGGATCCCAGCTCCAATAAGATCCCCATGCTTCGTTGGCCCATACTGCCCCGGAAAGTATACCTATAGTTAAAAGAGAAAATCCTAGACCAATAGTACGATAACTTAATTGATCTAATTGGTTAGTAAACACCCATTTACGAGAATTTCTAAGTGAAAGGTAAAAAGTCTGTTTCAATTCTTTTTTTTCTTGGTCGTGTGAATACCAATTTTTATTGAAGAAAAAAGAATTTTTCACATTAAAAAAAATCTTTTGATTTATTTGGGACGCAATGACCAATAAAGATATGGATGATAGGGATCCACATAAAAGAGTTGCATAACTGAGCAATATCATACTTACATGCATCATTAACCAATGAGATTGTAAAGCAGGTACTAACATTGCAGATTCTTGCATTTTATCCGGAAGACCTAAAGTAGCAAAACCATGAGTTAACATAGCACTTGGCGCGGTGATTGCACCTAACCACCAAGCATACTGGCCCCGTATTTGTATAACTATATGAATCATGGAGGAAGTCCATGAAAGGAACATGAATGACTCATACAAATTACTTAACGGTAAATGCCCCGAATAGAGCGAACGGGAAACTAATACTCCCGTTATACAAATACACGTCACTATCATGCCCTTTCCTCCTGAATTACTTAGTTTTTCACTTTTATAAATTAAGGTTCCCGAATAAATAAGAGTAATCACAAAAGTAAGAGAAAAAGAGACATGAGCTGATATATGTTCTAGAGTTATAAATATCATAATAAACCCATTTATTTTTTAATATAGGATTCGTTTCGTAAGAAAAAGATAAAATCGATTGATATGTAATAAATCATATTGACATAGATCGAACAATGATAGTCATTTATTATATAGGTACTCCATATATAAATATAGGTACTCCATATATAATAGATATCTATAGATATTAGATATGGAAGGGATACTAAACTATAGTATCTTATTAAACAATAATGCCGCCACTCGGATTCGAACCGAGATGCTCTAGCGCTGCTGCCTAAGAACAGCGTGTCTACCAATTTCACCATGGCGGCTTTTTTTCTCATATATCTAATATATTCTATCTGACCTATATTCGACTATCTTTGTTTGCGAGACTGCTAATACAAAAATAGCCTAGTTATCCCAACTTCGATGTTGGTCATTATAACGGAGTATGGCGCAGTTTGGTAGCGTGCCACTTGGGGATGGTGGAGGTCGTAGGTTCAAATCCTTCTGCTCCGAAACCCATAACTAACTTTTGAGGGGATAAAGGCTGCTCAGGCCAGGAAGGCCTAGTAGGATACTCACGATCCTTGGGGTCTTTACGATGATGATGAAAACTTTCATCATTGTCATGACCAATTTCATGGTCATCATCATGACCAATTTCATAGTCATCATCATGACCAATTTCATAGTCATCATCATGACCAATTTCATAGTTATCCTCACTATAATCATTGTCCTGACCAATTTGATAGATATGATCATAGATATCATCATTGCCAGAACCCATTTTATGGTCATCATAATTGCCATAAAAAGACCATAGATTTGACATTCCTTCTACGCCTATTTCATCGATAAGACAAACACCTTTTGCGTCCCCTGGTTCCAGAAAAATATCTCTTTCTAAGAGACTTTCAATTAGTTCGGGTTCTTGCCTTGTCCTTCTTATATAAGTTTCCAAAATATAAGTCCGCAATAGGTTCATAAACTCTGCATCGGAGCCGGATTCGTCGTGGCGACGACGATCATAAGGAGACATATGAGGTTGATGAATCATCATACGACCGTTTTCGCTTAATACTCGTTTAGTAAACGCCCCCCCGTGTAGAAGGAAAGCTCCCATTGAAGCATTTAACCCGAAGCCTGCTGTAGATACCTCCCCTGTTACGAATTGCATAACATCATAAACAGCTACTCCCTGTAGCATTCCTCCACCTCGACAGGAAATAAAAAACATGAAGTCTTTTGTTTGATCTTCTTGATTTAAATAAATCATGCATTTCATTATTTGGTCAGCAGGTTGTTTTTCTAGCGCTCTACCTAAAAAAAGGTATCTTCCAAAAAAGAGTCTGTAATATAATTCCACCCACATTTCCTCTTCTTGGAGGTTTTCTTCTTCTGGTTTTTTTTCTTCTGGGTTTGGTTTTTCTTCTTCTGGGTTTGGGTTTTCTTCGTTTTGGTAGTCTTCTGGGTTTTGGTATTCTTCTTCGTTTTGGTATTCTTCTTCGTTTTGGTATTCTTCTTCGTTTTGGTATTCTTCTTCGTTTTGGTATTCTTCTTCGTTTTGGTAGTCTTCTTCGTTTTGGTATTCTTCTTCGTTTTGGTAGTCTTCTCCTTCTTCTCCTTTCCCGTCCCCCAGATATGGAACTTTTGGAATGTTCGTTAAACTCAAGCTCATTACATACTTACTTACATACTTACTTACTTACTTATTTACATACATCAAAAAAGCTACATATCATCTTCTTCTTCCGAAGAAATAAGAAGCTGTATAGGTATTATACAAATTCTAATTTACAGGACAAATTGGATGTTATAATAATCCTTCATGATTTTTTTTTGTCTACTCTCTATCTATTATTAAATTAAATAGAAAAATCTTTACATAATTCTTCATTATTTGATTTGTCTATTTATTAAATACAAATAGACAAATATATTGAATACAATAAATATTGAATAAATCAATTTTTTATTATTAAAGCGAAAAAAAAGCTGTCCAATCTCATATTCTTTTTTTGGGATTGGACAGCATAGTATTATTTTCGAGATCTTCTTCATCTGCTAAGAGAAGAATAAAAACCCTTGGTTTTTTTTTCCATTATGAGTTCTGTCGGTAGGTCCGGGATTGGTCCCGTTGTTATCATCCCATTCTTCTCACCGAAAAAGCGCTTTTAAAGAATCTCGTTATTGATATAACGAGTCACTTTTATCATTTTTTCTTTTTATTTTTAAAGAAAATAAGAAATATTTATGGGTCTTTTTCTGTTGCTTGCGCATTTTAATTGAAGAAAAAGACGTTCATCATTTGCTGCTTAGATTGCAACAGAAGAATAATTTTTAGTTTGTTAGATAGGACATAATATTTTATATGACCACTCTATTCGTTGTTTCTAATGGTAATATATAACCTGTACGGTTCTACATAAGAAAAAACTTAATGTCATAATAAAGCATTCTGACTAAAGATGCTACTATTAAACGTATGTATGAATCCAATACGGAAGTTAATAATGGTTTAGATATAGTCTAAACCAGTAACGCTAAATAGAATTAAAGTGCCGACTATTCAACAACTTATTAGAAATGCGAGACAGCCGATAAGAAAAAGAAAAAAATCTCCTGCTCTTCGAGGATGTCCTCAACGGAAGGGAGTATGCGCTAGGGTGTATGTGCGACTCGTTTGGATCAGAAGCTGAAACGGACCAGGAAATTGAACAATAGTTTTCTTCTGTGAAAAAGTACAGATCTATCAGTTTCCTTGTACCGGGGAAAATGAAATTTATGGTTTAAATTGATGCAAATCCAATCACCTTTACGTAGGATGAAAAGCACTTCCTCATTGGTAGCGAATGGTCATCAATCCATTGAGCGAGGAAAAAAAGTAATTTTAAAAAACATAAAGATTATGTTTTATATTGCTGCGAGAACGGACAAAAGGTCAGCTATCTTGCGAACTCTCACAAACAGATGTCGTTACTGTATCTATAAATCTTTAGAGTCTTTGTAATTCGGGGGGGAAGAGTAGAGCTAGAGATGGTAAAATATACAAGTTACCAAATACTCATCTCATATCTTAGGGCTCCGGCGTATAGAGAGGACCTTACCGTTAGAGAAATAACCATAGAAACGAAGAAATCCATAAGAGAAAAAGAAAATAATAATATATATGTATATATATTATTTTGATTACTTAAATGCAAGGTCCAATCCCCTGCCTACTTGGAAGGTGCCTAACTGAAAGGAATTATGGTTGGGAAGGTTAGAGTAGCAAAAGCCATTGGAGTCGTATATTTTATACATTAGAAAAATCAGTTTTATATTACTTAAAAAATGATTGATCAAAAAAGAGATTAGTCATCTATGAAGAATCAACTTCAATGACCAGAGTTAAACGTGGGCATATCGCAAAAAAACGTCGAAAAAAGATTCTTGCATTTGTATCAGGCTCTCGAGGAGCCCATTCAAAACTTTTTAGGACTGCTAACCAACAGAAAATGAGAGCTTTAGTTTCCGCTCACCGAGATAGAATTAAGCGGAAGAGAGATTTTCGTCGTTTGTGGATTACTCGGATTAATGCAGCATCCCGTGCTAATGGATTCTCCTATAATAAATTTATACAATTTTTATACAAAAGGCAGTTGCTTACAAATCGTAGAACACTTGCACAAATAGCTGTATTAAATAATAATTGCTTCTCTATGATGCTCAAAAATATTCCTGTATTATGAAATAGTAACACCCAATCTCCCGGGGAAATTCTCCGGGAAACTAAAGACAGTACGAAAATGAATTCGGAATGACTTGGATAATGAAATTCTTTTCATTTTATTTATAGAAAGAGAAAAAAATCTGCACTATCTTTGTTAGATATCCCAGCTCGAATTAAATGGAGGAGTCTTAAGCTCTAATTACTTTTGAATTGAAAGAAAGAAAGGGTATCAAAGATAGAATACGAGCTTGTTTAATAGCTCTAGCTATTAAGCGTTGTTTTTTCAACGTTAATCGATTCCTTCGACGAGATAGTATTTTTCCTTGCTCACTAATAAATCGACTAATTAAGCTAATATTTTTATAATCCATTTGCTCTCCAGGCTGAATTGGCGATAAACGTCTTCGAAAAGAATGCTGATTTGGAGAAAATCGCTTAGATGCATTTCGAAAAGATGACTTAGATCTACTTCTCAATTTAGATCTACTTCTCAATTTAGATCTACTTCTCAATTTAGATCTACTTCTCAATTTATATCTACTTCTCAATTTAGATCTATTTCTAAACTTATTAGATCTATTTTGAGAATATGGTTTATATGTATTCCGAAAAGATGGCTTCATTTTATTCATAGTTTGTTTTATGAACCTTTCAAATACTATTTATTTTGTTTCAAAATATTTCGAAAAGAAATATTGACAGTGACTTGTTAATATATATACAAAGATAAAGAAATAAATATCTTCAATATATATTTCTATTTCTGGGCAGAAATGTTAGATTCAATCTATTTTTTGATTTCTCCATGAATGGTATGCTTGTAACAAGAAGGACAAAATTTTTTTAATTCCAATCGATTAGGAGTATTGCGGCGATTTTTTCGAGTCGTATATCTGGAAATACCCGTTGATTTTTTTTCAACACTGTCTTGGGTACAACTAGTACATTCTAAAGTAATCGTTATTCTTACATTTCCACCCTTGGCCATATAACTTACTTTTGGTATTATATCTACTTCTTTTCAATTTGGAAAAAAAAGAGAAGAAAGAGAAAGGGATAGAAGTTGTCTTAAAAATGATTAAAGATTTTATTACTTAATTCATTCTCGTAATAAAATCTTTAATTAAGATTTTCAAGTAGTTTACTATTTGAGGAACTTTTGGATCTATATTTTTACTTTTATCTTAATCCTAACTTCACCCTCACCTTCTAAAATTTTATTTATCCAATAAGAAAAGGAAATGAATCTAACATCATTTTTTTATTTTGGGTTCGCAGGAAAGCAAAAAGAAAAAAATGAAAGTCAAAAAAAGGGAAAAGTCAGAGCATCTGGGAAAAAACGATTTATCTCAATTAATAAACTGGATAAAAATACCAAGCATAAAGTAGCTAACACAGGCGCTGTGGAAAGATATGTTTTTATATCTTGCATTGTTCGTAAGTTCTCCTTCTCAAGAATGATAGATATATCATATGGTCAACTACACCCGTAGTTTACGACTATCTGCAAACAGATATTTGTATTTGGTACAAATTCTTTTTTTTTTTACAATATGATATGATAGTAATAACTATGTAATAGTAAGTAATCAAGTACTGTCAATAAATAGACATCTTCTACATTATATCTTCCGTATATACAGTCTATTCACGTGCGAAGGTAGATAAATGTGGAAAACAAAATTCAATATTTTTAATATAAAATATTGAATAAAAAATACTCACGATTAAAAGGGATGTAGCGCAGCTTGGTAGCGCGTTTGTTTTGGGTACAAAATGTCGCAGGTTCAAATCCTGTCATCCCTACCCTTTTTTTATCCTAAATCTTCCATAAAAAAAGTAAAAAGTCGAGTGATAGTTATTTAATTCAATGAAACATCGAAATAAAAAAATCTTTTCTTTCAAGAAAAAAAAAAAGAAGAAAAAGCGCTCTTAGTTCAGTTTGGTAGAACGCAGGTCTCCAAAACCTGATGTCGTAGGTTCAAGTCCTACAGAGCGTGATCCTGTGTTTTTTTTCTTTTTTCTGATCGATCTTCTTGTCACTTAGACTGAAAAAGCTAATGGAATCTGATCCCTCAGAATCAGTAGGAGACCCGTTCATAATATGGTTCTAAATCAAATATCCAATTTATCGCCGCGTCGGTACTGTAAATATGCAGTTACAAATAATCCAGCCAAAGTTATAGGAATTAGACCTAACACAATTCCGGATAACAAAACTTCAATCATATTTTTTTTTATTATGAAAAAGAATAGGTAAGGGTTAATAGCTAATCTACATAGTACCTCAAATTGACTTGGAATCTCAATTCCTATTGAGGTTATTTTCTATTTCAAATAAGTTCTATACTGCTTAACCCAATGAATAAGACTGAGGTGAAAATAAGCAAAACTAATAAAAAACCAAAATAACTAATTATAGTAAGCATGGAAGAAATCAATAAAAAAAAACAATGATTGATACGTATTTTTGTCAGGCAATTACCTCAATTTATTCTTTAGGAGTAGAAAAAATAGTTTCAATAAATAGATACAAAGTTAGTATTGAATATCTGATAATGATGTTATCAACAAACATAGAAGGAATATACAATAAAAAGATATTCTGTTATAAAAAAAGTAAAAATGAAATCCCCACCTATAAAATAAATACCAATTGTGTAGTAATTTAATTAATGATCCTACTCCTTTTCTATATTAAGTAAAATTATATTGCTATGTTAGAAGCAGGCTAGCTATACTTAATATACTTCAAATATACCCTTGGTATCATATTGACAATCAAGCAAGGATTGTAGAAAATATCAGTAGTTTTCCATTTCCTGATCTCTTTCTTTCATGGGATCAATTTACCCTTGATTTTAGAATAATATAGGGAGCTTAGCATGTCTGGGAATACGGGAGAACGCGCTTTTGCTGACATTATTACTAGTATTCGATACTGGGTTATCCATAGCATTACTATACCTTCTCTATTCATTGCAGGTTGGTTATTTGTCAGTACGGGTTTAGCTTATGATGTATTCGGGAGTCCTCGGCCAAATGAGTATTTCACAGAAAGCCGGCAAGAGGTTCCATTAGTAACTGGCCGTTTCGATTCATTAGAGCAACTCGATGAATTTACTAGATCTCGATCTTTTTAGGAGGTATTAATGACTATAGATAGAAGCTATCCAATTTTTACAGTTAGATGGTTGGCCGTTCACGGGCTAGCTGTACCTACGGTTTTTTTCTTGGGATCAATATCAGCAATGCAGTTCATACAGCGATAAACTTTATTATAAACTAAATCACGGAGCTATTTATGACACAATCAAACCCAAATGAACAAAATGTTGAATTGAATCGTACTAGCCTCTATTGGGGGTTGTTACTTATTTTTGTACTTGCTGTTCTATTCTCTAATTACTTTTTCAATTAGGAACAGTAATAATCTTTTTTCTTACCCAATTGAATTTGGTGAGATCTAATATTTCTATGTATTATTATTTATGCCTCATGAATACTTTTTTAAAATGTGAAAGGAAATAATAAAAATGGGCGGAAGGATCCCTCTTTGGTTGATAGGTATTTTAGCTGGTATTCTCGTTATTGTTTTAATAGGTTTTTTTTTTTACGGTTCTTACTCCGGCTTAGGTTCCTCCTTGTAGCGAAAAAACTGCCTTATATTATGATAAGAGATAGACAATGTAAGGAATACTATAAAAATTTAAGCAAAACTCTGAAAAGAGATAAAAAAGAGATAGAAAAGTGAAAACTTAAAAAATAAAGATAAGATCTTACCTTTCTTTGAACACAAAGAAGGGTAAGATTTTATCTTTACTTATTAAGTTTTTTTTATAAGTTATAAAATAAGCGAAAATAGCAAGCCAAGATTACTAGATTCTCTCCTTTCTTCTATTTGTTTATTTGTTTTGAATATGATAAATGAAGGTGAGAAAAGATAACATGCATATGAATATTGATTAATATTGAATATCGCGCATAACTAGGGAATTAACTCCAAAACTCCAAGTTTGTTCCGGAATCACTCATTATTAAAATAGGCAAATATTTATTTAATATCTCCTCATCCTTCACAATATATTCGAACAGAGGGAAGGGGAAAACGAAGGATTCTGGAGAAGTATTACTTTATTGTTGCCATTTTGTATTTATTATACATTAATTGCATTAATCTAATCATTCATAAGATAGAGATTCAAATCTTTTATGCGCCTAAAAATTCATTTCGACCAATTGAACTTTCTCAAATTGTTTCTTTTTAAGAACCAGAAATATCTGTGCTAAAACGACAGATGCTAAGAATAATAAAAGACCTTGAACACGTAAAGGATCTTGAAGTACTATTTCTGCATTTTCCTGACCAAATCCACCTACATTAGGGTTATTCGTTAACGATTGATCCGCCTTGATTAATTCGCCTTCTGAAACAAGAAGTTCCGGTCCCGGAGGTACAAAGTCTACCACTTGTCGACCGTCCGATGGATTATCAATAGTTATTTGATATCCACCTTTTTCTTTACGTGCAATTTTACTTATTTTACCGGTTGCTGAAGCGTTGTACACTGTATTGTTGCTTTTGCTCCCATCGGGATAAATTTGTCCTCTTCCTCTATTACCACCTACATATATGGGATATTTCAGGAAGTGAGCTGTTTTATTAGTAGCGGGATTTGGTGAAAGGATGGGAAACACAATTTCACCATATTTTTGACCAGGAATAGGACCTATTATTAGAATATTTTTTTGATTGGGACGATAGCTCTGAAAATAAAGATCACCTATTTTTTCCTTAATCTCAGGAGAAATACGATCTGGAGGAGCTAATTCGAAACCTTCGGGTAAAATAAGAACAGCTCCTACATTTAAAGTTCCTTTCTTGCCATTAGCAAGAACTTGTTTTATTTGCTTATCATAAGGTATTTTTACAACTGCTTCAAAAACGGTATCAGGAAGCACGGACTGTGGAACTTCAATCTCCACAGGTTTTTTAGCCAAATGACAATTGGCACATACAATACGCCCAGTTGCTTCTCGAGGATTTTCGTAACCTTGCTGTGCAAAAATGGGATATGCATTTGCAATAGATGTGCGAGTCATTATATCTATCAATATTAAGGCGGAAATTGATTGAGCTATCAACTTTTTCATCCAGTCATCATAAGTTTTTCTATTTTGCATGGTTCAATTTTTTGTTACAATTCTTTTATTTCAAATAAATGGTAGTAGGTAACTATGATAGTTACCTGCTTGCAATTCTGCTACTATATTAAACCTAAAGCCAAAAAATAAGAAGTATTGCCCGGGTGAGAAACCATTTGTTATTCATTCATCGAGTGATAAATTACTACAAGTGAAGGAGATGTACGATTCAAACGACGGAAAATCCAATATTTGAAAATTGTGTCTAAGATGACTGGAAAAGTTGAAACAAGACCAGATATTATTCGTTCGTTATGGGCAAATCCATAATTTTCGAAGATCCAATCGATTATCAATTCCCAACCATGGGGCGAGTGAAACCCAATACATAGATCGGTTGCTAAAAGAATAGAAAAGGCTTTCATTGTATCGCTTAGGCTGTAAAAGACTTCTTGGATCCAAGAATTTAGAATGCCAAGTTTCTTCTTACCCAGAATGAGACAAACACTTAAAAAAACCAAACCTATTAGATTTGCTATTAGATGTGAGATGATTTGGATACAATCTTGATTATATATTTTCACTAATTGGATCATTTTTTTCTGCATTTCTACACGAATATCTTGCGAATGCGTTTCCGAAGAATCTTCCATCATTATTTCTAACAGGAAGAGTTCCTCTATTTTTTCAAACTTTTTTATAGTGTCTTCTTCTTGTAAATAATCAAAAATTTTTTTTGATTGACCAGTATTCCACCAATTTGTAACCCAAGGTTCTAAACCGTTCTGTAATGAAATTGAAATTCCCCAAGGCAATACTATTAAACATGTAAGATATTGTAGAGAAGCTAATGCTTTATATTTGGCAACTTCCAATTCGTGAATCGTTAACGAACTCGATTGGCTCGTTAGCTCTGCCCAAAATCTGAACAAAGTACGAATTATAGAACGAGGTATGAGATCCATAGAATTTTTGCATAATTATTCGACCTCGAGAGATCTTTCGGTCGGATGAGGGATGGTTTGTTCCGAGTGAGAAGTAGAGTAAAAAAGAAAGGATAAATCCTTGAAAATCGTTTGGATCTGGACTCATTTAATTTTGAATTCTTGACCCGAAGAATCGCTTCAATTGGCAAATAAAAGAAATGAAAGTTTAAGTCTAATAATATCAATTTTGTTTTCTTTGATACATATAGGAAATTTATTATATGTATTTATTCAAGCGCATATGTAAAAAAAGGTGTAAAAACTATAGTCATTTACTTCATTGTATTCTTTTGAGATGTTATATCCGTGTTTATTAAAACCTTTTGTCCCTTTCTAATAGATAAAGAATAATATGGAGTGGAGTTTTTGCTAACTGCCAAAAAATATTATGGTTCCATAAGTAACATTTTGTGTTGGTGGAACATAAAATGACTATATGGTCTTTCCCCCTCATTTCAAAATCCTTCAATGGATACGCGCAAAAAACGGGCTAATTCGGCAGCTTTTTGTTCCATTTCGCGCAAGGTCAAATTTTCTTCAGTACGAGTTAAGGGGATGTCTTGTTGGCCCTTTATTTCCATATAAATAACACGACGAGGAAATATACCTTCTTGAACTTCCATTTTGATCGCCTGAATATCCTTCATAAGAAATCGGAGGAAAATACGACGATTTCTTCCGGGAAATCCCCAGCGAAAAAGGCATACAACTCCTTCTTTTTCATCAAACTTATTATAACCACTACCCACATTGCATAAAATAGTGCACCACAAATAAGAGCTAATGAACAGACCTGCAATCCCATAAAAACACATCACAATTCCTTGTGGAACAAAAAGTATTTGCTGAGATGACAATAAGGGTATCAGGTTCCTACCAAGGTAACTTGAAATTCCGACCACAAAAAATCCTAGTGAACCCAAAAACAGGAGACAAGCAAAAAAAAAATTGCTTATTTTTCTAGACCCTTTTATGGGTTCTATCCAGAGCCATTTGGATCGACGATTCATAACAAATTACGTCCTATTTAATTTGAGGGATTGAACAAATTTTGACTCCCATCCAGAAGTCACTCTCATAAATTGGCTATATTCATAAACTAGCCATATACATATAAGCATTTCACAAAAATAAGAAATCTTTCTATTCAAATGTATTATATAAGCATATTTTGAAGTAGAAGTAAGAAATTCACACACGGGTCTAATATATCTCATACATATGATACCATATACATTATATATTTTTGTTATTTATCATATATGAATAGATCTATAATAATAAAAAATCAAATATCACATACCTAGATTGATCATATTCATAAAATTTCGTCATTTTGAATATAAAAGTAAAGAAAAAGCATTGTAACTGCTGGAAGAAACAAGCCCACCAAAGGTACTAAGAGAGAGGGGAAGTTGTTGATTATCATATCAAAAGTATATTAAGTATTTTTTTTTATCTATTACAAAGATAGATTATAAGATCAAATGAGTAATAGAACCAAATAAGCGGACGTGTCTTTCTTCGTAAAATACCTACTTTTGTAAAGTAATTTATTACTTTACTTTGTAAGATATAAAACAAATGGGACCAATTACCACATTGTATATTGGTAGCTATAAATGATAAAATAGATCCGCTTCTCAATTCTATCTTTTAAAACTCTTTTATTAAATAGATAGATGTTAACCTTTGAGACAAAGGTCTAATTTCATAGCATAATCTGTCTCTAATGCGAGAAAGTTACATAGTATGTATTTTTTCTTATAAAGGGGTATTTTCATGGGTTTGCCTTGGTATCGTGTCCATACCGTCGTGTTGAATGATCCTGGCCGGTTAATCGCTGTGCATATAATGCATACAGCTCTAGTTTCTGGATGGGCCGGTTCTATGGCTCTTTACGAATTAGCAGTTTTCGATCCATCCGATCCTATTCTTGATCCAATGTGGAGACAAGGTATGTTCGTTATACCTTTTATGACTCGTTTAGGAATAAAGGATTCATGGGGTGGATGGAGTATAACTGGAGAAACTATATCTAATCCAGGTATTTGGAGTTATGAAGGTGTGGCCGGGGCACATATTGTGTTTTCTGGCTTGTGCTTTTTAGCAGCTATCTGGCATTGGGTATATTGGGATCTAGACGTATTTTGTGATTCCCGTACAGGAAAACCTTCTTTAGATTTGCCTAAGATTTTTGGAATTCATTTATTCCTCTCAGGAGCAGCTTGTTTCGGATTCGGAGCATTTCATGTAACGGGTTTGTATGGCCCTGGAATATGGGTGTCTGATCCTTATGGACTAACTGGGAAAATACAACCTGTAAATCCGGCATGGGGAGCTGAAGGTTTTGATCCTTTTGTTCCGGGAGGAATAGCTTCTCATCATATTGCAGCAGGTATATTGGGTATATTAGCAGGTCTATTCCATCTCAGTGTTCGTCCTCCCCAACGTTTATACAAAGGATTACGTATGGGAAATATTGAAACTGTCCTCTCCAGTAGTATTGCTGCTGTGTTTTTTGCAGCTTTCATTGTGGCCGGAACAATGTGGTATGGTTCCGCAACCACTCCGATCGAATTATTTGGTCCTACTCGTTACCAGTGGGATCAGGGATACTTCCAACAAGAAATAGATCGACGGGTTCGTGCCGGTCTGGCTGAAAATCTAAGTCTATCGGAAGCTTGGTCAAAAATTCCTGAAAAACTTGCTTTTTATGATTACATTGGGAATAATCCAGCTAAAGGGGGGTTATTCAGGGCGGGTGCAATGGACAATGGAGATGGAATTGCTGTTGGTTGGTTAGGACACCCTATTTTCAAAGATAAAAAGGGACATGAGCTTTTTGTACGTCGTATGCCTACCTTTTTCGAAACATTTCCAGTCGTTCTAGTAGATGAAGAAGGAATTGTGAAAGCCGATGTCCCTTTTAGGAGAGCAGAATCCAAATATAGTGTTGAACAAGTAGGTGTAACTGTTGAATTCTATGGTGGTGAACTTGATGGAGTTAGTTTTGGTGATCCTGCTATAGTCAAAAAATATGCTAGACGTGCACAATTAGGTGAAATTTTTGAATTAGATCGTGCTACTTTGAAATCGGATGGTGTTTTTCGGAGTAGTCCAAGGGGTTGGTTTACTTTTGGGCATGCTACATTTGCCCTTCTTTTCTTTTTTGGGCATATTTGGCATGGTGCTAGAACTCTATTCAGAGATGTTTTTGCCGGTATTGATCCGGATTTGGATGCTCAAGTAGAATTTGGGGCATTCCAAAAATTGGGAGATCCAACTACTAAAAGACAAGTGGTATAATATGGTATTACTCCGCTTGTTAATGCAATATTGAGAATTTGCATCTCAGGAAAATCTTCTGCTTTTGATTTCACCTTTTTCAAAATGTTGTAATTAGTACGAAAGCTATCTCTATTAATTATAAATTACGATCGAATTTATGGAAGCATTGGTTTATACATTCCTTTTGGTATCGACCTTAGGGATCATTTTTTTCGCTATTTTCTTCCGGGAACCCCCCAAAGTTCCCGATAAAGGGGGAAAATAATTGACTATTTTTCTAATCCTTTTTCTTACTTAAAGAAAAAAAAAGATCTTCCCGATCGGGAAGGTCTTTTTTTCTTTTTCAACTAGTCCTCGTGCTCTTCAAAAGGATCTCGAAGTTGTTCAGAAGGTTGTCCAAAGGCGGTGTATAGGGCATAACCGGTAAAGCTAACAAGTAAACAAGATATGGAGATAGCGACTAAGGTTGCAGTTTCCATTGGTAGGTAATCCTATGTATGTATATGTACATAATAGTATACAAAGTTAATTAAATCTCAACCAATACTCTTTTTTTATGGCTACACAGACCATTGATGATACTTCCAGAACCGGACCATTACAAACTACTGTAGGAAATTATTTAAAACCACTTAATACAGAATCTGGCAAAGTTGCTCCCGGATGGGGAACTACTCCTTTTATGGGCATTGCAATGGCTCTATTCGCAATATTTTTATCTATTATCTTGGAGATTTATAATTCTTCCATTTTATTAGACGGAATTCCAGTTAGTTGGGTCTAGAAAAACTACAAAATCTACCCGGATCCCGAGCAAAAATAAAAAAGAACTAAAGAAAAGAAGAATGTTAAATAGCTTCTATTTTTAGGTTATGACGTTCTGGTAGTTTGATCGTGTAATTTCTTTTAATTTAAGGATTTTTGGAATTATGGGTGTGCGACTTGTTATAAATTGATCTCTATTCTAGTACAGAAAACGGGTCTGTTGTCTTTATAAAATAAAGACGGTTCTCCTACCTCGTTAGATATTGCTCTAATAATGAATATCCGGAGCACGAGGTATATAATTCAATAAAATCTGAACTATGGTTTATGTCTGTTTTTAAGACCTCGTGACCAAGCTTCTCAATAATTTGAAAAATCTATCTTCTTCTTTATACTGATGCTCACCAAAGAATGAGATAGTATTCCATTTTGATTAGTTAGTTTAGTAAGTAACAATGAAATGCAAAGGTTATAACCCATAAAACCTTTTGAGTAATTTGAAAAGAAAAATCATCGGGGTAAAATGAAAATCTGGGGTTTAGATCCATTCATCTATTGAGTTGAGATCTCGACAAGATAATTCCTATGGATCGTCTATACTAGGTGTTCTCTAAGTGATTTATCTCATATCACGAATAGGATAAAAGATCGTTCAAAAGGCCTATAGCGATTTATTTCGCATAAGAATGAGCCAACTTGAAATTTGAGCATTAATCACTATGAAATTTTTTTTTTCTTGTTATTGAAGGAAATCATGGATTATTCTGAATCCTCTTCCTTCATACAAAGAAATGAAATATCTATCAAATATTTTTTCTTTTTTTTTTACAAGCCATGTACTTTGTTCAAAAAAGTTTTTTATTTGAGTGTTCTTGTTTAAGCCGTATGAAAAGAAATTTTCATATACGGTTTTCAGAGGGGGGACTTGAGTTTACCTATCTCAATAAAGTATACGATTGGTTCGAAGAGCGTCTTGAGATTCAGGCGATTGCAGATGATATCACTAGTAAATATGTTCCTCCTCATGTGAATATATTTTATTGTCTAGGGGGAATCACACTGACTTCTTTTTTGGTACAAGTAGCTACCGGTTTTGCTATGACTTTTTACTATCGCCCCACCGTTCTAGAAGCTTTTGCCTCTATTCAATACATAATGACTGAAGTGAACTTTGGCTGGCTAATCCGATCGGTCCATCGGTGGTCGGCAAGTATGATGGTTTTAATGATGATTTTACATGTATTTCGCGTTTATTTAACAGGTGGATTCAAAAAACCTCGCGAATTAACTTGGGTTACGGGTGTAATTCTAGCCGTATTAACCGTATCTTTCGGTGTAACCGGTTATTCTTTGCCATGGGATCAAATTGGTTATTGGGCAGTCAAAATTGTGACCGGTGTGCCTGAGGCCATTCCGTTAATAGGAACTCCTTTGGTAGAGTTATTACGCGGAAGTGCTAGTGTGGGCCAATCAACCTTAACTCGTTTTTATAGTTTACACNCTTTCATATTACCCCTTCTTACTGCTGTATTTATGTTAATGCATTTTCTAATGATCCGCAAACAAGGTATTTCAGGTCCTTTATAAAAAGGAAATCTACATTTTGAATCAGTATTGAAAACCTATTATTTTCTTTTTTTCTAATAGATCATTGCCGCGAAAAACATGTTTCTCGGATTTCTCCTTTCAATTATTAAGTATTATTAAGTATTATTAAGTATTAAGTATATTTAATACAAAGAATTGAAGTAGATACTGATCTCAAATGGAGAAAATGGATTATGGGAGTGTGTGACTTGAACTATTAGTTAGGCCGTGCAGATCAATTTATAGGATCTGTCATATAAAGATTCAGATCGAAATGTGTCTCTATCCCAATTTTCTTTCCAAAAATAAGAGGTTTAGAACCTGGGCAAAAGGCAAACACTTTGTTGTGTTATAAGAGAATTATTTCTATGATCGAATCCGAATTAGGCTCCGTGAGATCCAGGTAATAGTAATAACATTTCAGAACTCAAATTTATTACTTAAATTTATCCTTTCCTTTTCATAGTATGAAAATGCATGCATTTCCCTTGCGTTTCAATACGGTAAATTATCGGAGTAAAGGAAGGGATCTAAAGAAGGAAAAAGGCCAGATCAGTAACAAGTCAATACCTTGTATGCAAAATACATTGTGAGGGTCTAGATAAACACAGATTACAAGGAATAAGATGATCCAAAAGGCATATTGATCATGATCAAATTTGTGAGCTTACTTGGATACTGAGCATACGAAAAAATAAAATTATGAATTTTCCATAGATCTTCTTAGTTATACTGATTCTAACGATACGTCGTTCATCATTTTTATTTCAACTATTGCTCGAGCCGGATGATCAAAATTGGCATGTCCGGTTCTTTCGGGGGATAGATTCATTCATAAAAATCTACTTATCCCAATAACAAAGAAACCTGACTTGAATGATCCTGTATTAAGAGCTAAATTAGCTAAAGGCATGGGACATAATTATTATGGCGAGCCCGCTTGGCCCAATGATCTCTTATATATTTTTCCAGTAGTTATTTTTGGTACTATTGCATGTACCGTAGGTTTAGCAGTTCTAGAACCATCAATGATTGGTGAACCGGCAAATCCATTTGCAACTCCTTTGGAAATATTACCCGAATGGTATTTTTTCCCCGTATTTCAAATACTTCGTACAGTACCTAATAAATTATTAGGTGTCCTTTTAATGGCTTCAGTACCTGCAGGACTATTGACAATTCCTTTCTTGGAGAATGTGAATCAATTCCAAAATCCATTTCGTCGTCCAGTAGCTACAACAGTATTCTTAATCGGTACCGCAGTAGCTCTTTGGTTAGGTATTGGAGCAACGTTACCTATCGATGAATCTTTAACTCTAGGTCTTTTCCAATTTGATAGAAATTAGAATATCTTAATATAGGGGAGGAGGGAAATCTTTTGTTTATATATCTAGGGAGTAGTTGCTTTAAGATAAATGGTCTCTCCCTAGATATATGTTTTTTAAAATGCTTTTATTTCTAATATTATTACTACTATTTTTAGAATTACAAAATGGTCAAAAATTCTTTTCATATTGACTTTCTAGAAGAACTTAGTAAAAAGGGGTCATGAATGGGGAGAAAAAATAGAACTATTATAAGTCTAAACCGTATTCCCCGGTGAATCAATTCCAATATTTCGTATCAATTCCAATATTTCTTTGACAGATTGTTTCCCAAGATGTTTTATTTTCATTAAATCTTCTCCACTGTAATTCAAAAGGTCTGATACTGTATTTATATTTGCCTTTTTGAGACAATTATATATCCTAGTAGAGAAGTTTAATTGGTCAATATACATTTGATTGAAATCTATTCCCTTCGTATCAGTCGATGTATGCGAAATAGGTAATCCATCCCTGTTCTCTTCCTTTGCATTTAGAAAGGGAAGGAAAAAGTCAATTAAATTACGAGAAGCTTCATAAAGTGCTTCTTTAGGAGCTAATGCTCCATTCGTCCATATTTCAAGAAATAGAATTTCTTGTGTCTCATTTTCGCTCCAATAGGAGTGAATACTGTAATTTACATTTTGAACAGGGGCAAAGGCAGCATCTATAGAAAAAAATTCATCCTTATAATTGGAATTATTTGGATTTTGAATAATATATCCGGGATTTTGAATAATATATCCGCGGCCTTTTTCAATTTGTAATGATATATCTAAGATAATTGGTTTGTTTATGCTAGCTATATGTTGTGTAGTATCAATTATTCTCACAGAAGGTGGTAGTATGATATCTCCAGCGGTTACTTCTTTTGGTCCGACAACATAGATAGATCCTTCTCGAATTCCGTACGCATCACTTTGGAGTACAATTTCTTTTAGATTCATCAAAATTTCATGTATTGATTCCTCAATACCTATTATCGCGGAATATTCGTTTGATATATTGTTAAATTTAGCACGTGTGATACATGTTCCTTCTATTTCTCCGAGTAAAACTCTTCTTATTGCACTGCCTATCGTATTAGCTTGACCTTTGCGAAGCGGAGATAAAGTGAAACGACCATAATTAAAACGGTCACTCTCTACTCTGAATTCGACGCACTTCAATTCTGGTATCTTTATTGAGACTGATTTTTTATTCTTATTCATAATATTATTTGTAATAAATTATTTTAATAAATTATTGAATCATTTCTTTCTCTTGAAATTTATTCAATTTTTACACACGTCTCCTTTTGGGAGGTCTACACCCGTTATGTGGCACAGAAGTTACCTCATAAATATTCTTTATTTTTATACCGCTTTGATAAATAGCTCGCAGTGCTGGTTCTTTCCCCGGACCATTGCCACGTAGCATAACTTCTGCTTCTTTCAGAAGACCTTGATTTACTAAGGTATGAACAACATTTTCTGTTGCAATCTGAGCAGCAAATGGTGAACGTCTTTTTGTACCTTTGAATCCGCAAGAACCGGCAGAAGACCAAGAAACCGCTTGCCCTTGTGTATCTGTAACAGTAACAATGGTATTGCGAAAACTTGTTCGAACACAAATAACTCCTTTCAGTATTCGATGTTTAGTTTTACGTGGCAAAAATCTTCTTGTAGCTCTACGTGGCACATATTTTCTTGTATTTTTTGACACAAATTTTTTCGTATTTTTTGACACAAATCTTTTCTTGTTATAATTTCTGATCAATTTTGATATTTTGAAGTAAAAAAAAAATATATTCTATAAATAGATTATAATCTATTTTAGAAAGATTATAATCTATATGAATATGACGCCGAAATTTATTTATTCTATAATTCCTTATAATGGGAATTATCCCTGTTTTTGTTTATGCCTCGGATTGTAACAAATTACAACAAGGCGTTTCCGTCTACGAATTAGGCGGCACTTTTCGCAAAGTTTGCGAACAGAAGCACGTATTTTCATATTTGTGGTCCTTTTTTGAATACTAAAATCTTTTGTTAATGGGCCTCATCGGTAGCATCATCCTTTCGTTTGACGGGATATCTATATATTATACGTCCTTTGCTTAAATCATAAACAGGTAATTCAACTCTTACTCTATCCCCCGGTATTACTCGTATTGTTCGACATCTCATTTTACCCGATATAACCGTTAAAACATCTATATCATTATCTAGATGGACTAAAAACATAGCATTAGGATATGCTATGGTAACTACGCCATCAATAGTGACAAAATTCTTTTTGGTACTCATTTCTAGATTTTTGCTATAATTATAATATTATTAAACTTTGTTATTAACCTAACTATGACATTAGATTTCTAAAAGAGAAGAATCATTTAATTAAATAAAATAAAAGACGTTTCATTTTTTTTTTTTTTCGTTAATATCTTTTTTTATCAGCTATTACTAACTTAATAATATTCATTGAATATAATTGAATTCTTTTTTTTGTCAGCTAAATTTCTGACAATGAACACTCAATTTTTATTAATAGTAAATTACTTTTTTTTATAGCATTGCAATATTGTAGGCAAAAATGCAATTTAGGCATTTACTTTTTGTTTTGGAGTTACCAAAAAATACATAATAATTCTCCTCCTATTTTTTTTTGTCGAGCTTCTCGATCAGTCATTATTCCTTGCGAAGTAGAGAGGATTGCAATCCCCATTCCACCTAAAACTTTAGGGATTTCTCGATAATTAGAATAGATTCTCAGACCAGGTTTGCTAATACGCTTTGAAGCGGTTATATATCTCTTTTGCGTCTTTCCCCTAGATTTTGAAGTTAAAATAAAAAAATATTTTTGACCTTCTCTATGTTTCCTAACATCCTCTATAAAGCCTTCTCGTAGAAGAATCCTTGTGATGTTCTCGGTAATAATAGTAGCCGCCACTCGAACTGTTTTTTTTTTTACCATGTCAGCATTTCTAATATAAGTCATTAGATTAGCAATAGTGTCGTTACCCATGACGAACTAATTCTTAATAATTTACTAAATATAAAGGCATGTTTATCTTTTTTTAGGAATATGCCTGACATTACTTTTACATAATTTATCAGTATTTATAGTACTTCAGGAGCCAATGAGATTATTTTGGTGAAATTCAATTCTCTCAATTCTTCAGTAACTGAACCAAAAACTCGAGTTCCTCTTGGATTTCCTTTCTGATCAATGACAACTGCTGCATTGTCATCAGATCGTATTATCATTCCATCGCTACGTTTAAGTTCTTTACACGTACGTATAACTACGGCTCTAACTATTTCTGATTCTTGCAGAAGCATATTAGGTGCTGCTTCTTTAATTACAGCGATGATAATATCGCCAATATTAGCGGTGTTACGATTACCTGCTCCTAGCACTCGAATGCACATTAATTTTCGGGCTCCACTGTTGTCTGCTACATTCAAGTAAGTTTGGGACTGAATCATTTTTCCTCCAATTGTTACCTCGGCAGAAAAAAAGGTATTTCTTATCATATCAAATAAATGATCTTTTTCTGCCAGAAATATCTCTTTGGTTCGGCATTATTTACGCGAACTAGTAATAAATTTAGTATGTATAGGCATTTTATATGCAACGATTTGAAAAGCTGCTCTCGCTATAGTCTCTGATACTCCACTTATTTCATAAAGTATTCGACCTGGTTTGACGACGGATACCCAATATTCCGGAGATCCCTTAGCTTTCCCCGAACCCATACGTATTTCTGCAGGTCTCGTTCTAATAGGTTTGTCAGGAAATATACGTATCCATATTTTAACGCCGCGACGGGCATAACGAGTAATTGCTCGTCGTCCTGCTTCTATCTGCCCAGATGTGATCCAAACAGGTTCCAATGCCTGAAGAGCAAATCTACCAAAACAAATGCGATTACCCCGAGAAGATATTCCCTTGATTCTTCCCCTATGTTGGTGACGAAATTTCGTTCTTTTTGGGTTCTAGTCGATGGTTGTATAATATAATACTATTTGAATTCCATCTCTATTTCAGAACCGGATATGAAAGTTTCTTCTCATCCGGCTCCTTGTGAAGAATCTATGGGATCATAAATAGTGAGGTCCTAGAAATCAATCAGTATTGACTCATTACACATATTAGTTATTCATATAATATGAGGATACAAATGCCTCTATATGTCCAATAAGTATCTTACAGGCGAATATTAACTCTAAGTTATTTGGGTTTTTTGGACTCCAATGAAATTTATTCTTTATTGGTTTATTTCGCCATCCTATCCAATGAATGATTAAGATTTCTATATGATCTTATGCAGTCACAGGTTCCATCGTTCCCATAGCTTTTAAATGGCTGCTTAGGTATACCCTCTGCAATGGAGTTCTTATTTATATTTATTATAAGAATCAATTTTCTTAGTTTCCATTGATCCGAAGCTCTTTTTAATAAACTGAATAGAAATAATCAGGATAATTCTTATGCTTTATCACACTGCTCTTTGAGGGTGATTTATGAACCATACAATACTGTAAGGAAGAAGATTTCATTTTCTCTTTTTCTCCTTCCCTTTTTCTTTTCTTGCATTACCAAAGACTCTTTTTCTCTTTACGAGAGATATAGGTTTGTCTCTTCGTGTCGTGGAAAAAAAGGTCTGTCTTTCGTTTCTTTGATAGAACTATCTATATTTCAATAACTAGCTTATTGGATCTTAGTCAAATAAAATATACTAGAGACCAATTTGTTTTTATTTCGAGTTCCCTATCATTCATTTTAGAAAAGAAGCAAAAGCTTGATCTCAACGAGTCGCACACTAAGCATAGCACTGCTCCAAGATGTTTAATAATTTTTATTTGATCTTATAGAATTTAAGATTTATGATTGGTTAGATTATAGAAAGATATTGCTCATCTTAAACAAAGATCCAAATTTTTATCCCTAATACTCCATAGACGGTTTGAACCGCATAATAACAATAATCAATTTTAGCTCGAAGGGTCTGTAGGGGCACTCTACCTTTCATAGCCGATTCTTTCCGGGCTCTCTCAATTCCGTTAAGACGCCCTTTAATTTTNATTTTAACACCTTNGACAGTTGCCTTTTCAGCTAGTTGAATAGCTTTTTTCATTATTTTTCTTATTTCAACTCTCTCCTTTAGTTGTAGAGCAATATATTCCGCAAGAATTTTGGGTTCTCTATAAGGTGTATCCACCTTTTCTATAGAAATGACAAGTTCTCTGTTTACAGAATTAAGCATACTTTGTACAAGCATTTTTTGTACTTCCTTTCTTAATTCCTTCATTTTTTCTTTTTTTCTTGGCGCTTTTTTTTCAATAAACAAATCGACAAATGCAATATATATATTTACCGAAATCAATTCGGTCTGTTTCAGAATCTCTATACGTGTAATTCCTCCATAACTAGAATTGATAGAACTTTTGATATGTTTTACATAATTTTCAATGCAATTATATATTCTCTCATCTTCTCGTAGATCTTCGGAATAATCCCTTTCTTCAAACCAAAGGGAATAATGGTTTTGAGTAAAACCAAGTCTAAAACCAAGTGGATTTATTTTGTTTCCCATACATATTTTTTTAGTACTTTAAGTAGTAGTATATTTGCGGCATAAATGGATCATCTATTTGGATATTTTGTTTCTATTTAATGTTTCATCGTACTGTTATGTAATCGTGAGTTGAATTACAGAAATCCAATGATGTATCATAAAATAATGTAATACTTATATGACAAGTGGATTTCTGTATTGGATAACCACGACCCCGAGCTCTAGGTCGAAATCTTTTCAAAGTAGGACCTTCATTCACTTCAGCCGCAAGGACAGCTAAATAGCACTTATGTATACCCATAAATGAACACGCATTTTCGGCTGCAGAAACAAGTACTTTGAATATAGGCTCACATGCTCTATAATCCATGAAAGTCAGTATCGCAAGTGCCTGTATATAGGTAGAATTACGAAGTAAATGGGCTACTCTACGTGCTTTATTAGAAGACATACGTACATGTTTAGCTACAGCTCGTATTCTTATAGTTGAATTTAAATCTAAATCCCTATTTTGAAATATCAATTTCATCTTCATCCTCCATAATGAATTAATGTATACTATTTACAACAAGACTTTTTTATTTATCGTTTCTCTCTTTCTTTTTTGTGTGTGTTTTTTTTTTTTTTTTATTTTTGTTGCTTTTTTCTTATTTTTTTTTTTTTTCGTTTTTCGATTTTTTATCCTTTTTCGCATGTCCCTGGAAAATGGAAGTAGGTGCAAATTCTCCTAATTTGTGGTTTATCATACCATTTGTTATAAAAATGGGTAAATGTACCTTTCCATTATGAACAGCAATGGTATGACCAATCATTGCGGGTACAATGGCAGATCTACGGGACCAGGTTACTATTATCTTCTTCTCTTTAATCATGTTTAGATTATCGATTTTACTTAACAAATCATTAGATACAAAAGTATTTTTTCTTAGTGAACGTGCCATGGTTAATTAATTACCTTTCTTTTTATTGATAGAAAATAAAAATGGATTTACAACTATTCCTATTTACGTCGACGAAGAATTGAAACATCGCTATATTTATTTCTCTTCCGACTTTTTCTTCCAAGTGCGCTATAGCCCCAAGGGGTCAAGGGTTTTTTTCTGCCAATTGGAGCTCTTCCTTCACCACCCCCATGAGGATGATCTACAGCATTCATAACTATTCCTCTTACTTCAGGACGTTTACCCAGCCAACGTTTTGACCCAGCTTTACTTAAAGTTCGATTTTTCCATTTAACGTTGCCTACTTGTCCAATTGTTGCTGAGCAGTTCTCAGATATTAAACGAACCTCTCCAGATGGTAATCTTAATGTGGTCAATCGGCCTTCTTTTGCGATCAATTCTGCCACAGCACCCGCTGCTCTAGCTAATTGTCCGCCTTTTCCGACTTGTACTTCGACATTATGTATAGTCGTGCCTAAAGGTATATTGGTTGAAGTAGATCTTTAATTTGTAAAAATCCCTTCCCAAACTGTACAAGCCTCTCTCAGGGCATACAGCTTTCTGGATGTGAATAGAATATGATTATGATTAATCTATTTTATATAGAGGCTTAAGATGAAGGGCATACTTTCAATTCCTTATGTCCTTATTCTGTACATCCTAGGTTTCTTTATTCCATCATCTGGCTTATGTTATTTTTTCATGTAGCATTCAGAATGAATGACTTTATTAAATTACGTTAATGCTTTCGCATCTTCCGGATAACGTAGGAGGCATTTGAAATATCAATTTTTTTGATAAAAAAACTATTTGTCACTGTTCAGCTTCGAATCTGCCTTTGACCATCAAATCAAATGTGAGTTACTTGTTTTTTTTCTTCAGAACAAGGGTTCCTTTACCTTAGTTGTTTCTGCTTCAGACAATTAAGTCTTCTCCATATTATCATATCTCTGGAGTCAATAATTAATTCAGAAACTATTGAACTCAATCACCCGCTGTTCTTTATCCTCAGTTTCCCTTTGGGATTGATCCCATCAAAGTATTTTAGTTGGATCAGTGATAGATTTTAAGGTTTTGCTGTAAACCCAATCGGTTATTTCCGATTACGTACAATTAATAATTCAAACCGCACTCAAAGGTAGGGCATTTCCCATTGATATGGGGGCTCTTGCACCGGAAATAATAGTATCTCCAATCATAATCCCTCTCGGATGCAAAATATATGTCTTTTTACCATTTCTATAGTGCACAAGACAGATATATGCACTTCTATTAGGGTCACTCTCTATTGTTACAATTTTTCCCAGTATGTTTTTTTCACTCCGTCGAAAATCAATTTGACGATACAGACGCTTGTGACCTCCTCCTCTATGACGTACGGTAATAATTCCACTGTTATTACGACCTTTCCCACAACGATGCCGGCCAGAAGTCAATTTCTTTTGTGGATGAGATTGGACTTTTTCATCAAAATTTGATAGAGATTTATCACGTGTGCCCGGAATCAAAGTCCTGTACGAACGGGTGTTCATGTTTGACAATTCCAATAAGTTTCATTTTGAAGGAAAAAGTGGAATAGAATCACCTGGTTTTAGTGTAATAATAATACGTTTATAATGCATTCTATGTTTCATTATTTGTTTTCTATTTCCTCTTTTTTCTTTCTTTTGCGGAGGTCGATAACTATTGACTCCTATTACTTTAACATTGAAGAAAAGTTCAATCCAATTTTTGATCTTTGTTTTATTTGATCCCGAATCGACATTTAAAATATATTGGTTTTTCTCAAATAGATTAACACTTTTCTCTGTAAGTACGAAATCTAGACATTGAACTTCATACATAAATATTTCTCCTTTGCTATAATTTACAAATAAAAATACAAATGCCTATATCCACCTTTATTATAGTTCAATAAATAGAATTAAACTATAGTTATATATGATACTCTAGTTGCATAGAAAATTATGTTTTTAAGATATTGTAACCGAACCGACTTCTATTGAAAAGAAAGAAAAAACAAAATCGATAAACATTATTCAAAATGGTAACATATATTTTTTTTTTCTCTCAAATTATTCTTCGTCTTCTTCCTTATAAATAAAATCATCCATCATTGTAGAATCCAATTCCTCTAATTGATTCCTTACTAGCTGTAAGTAAAGAATGTTTGTTATTAGCTTTTGTATAACAAGGCTTAGTGGTTTTAATTTAAATGAGTTATTTCGGTACCTTATATCATCTTGATATAACTTTAACTGGGGCAGTTTATAGTCTTTAAGCAGATAGTATAATTCTACCTCTATTCTTATTAAGTTAAGTCATTAATATCCTCTATCAGAGAGGAAAGGTTATATTTCAATGATCTCCAGGTCATTATTAATATGAATAAATAGTGTTCGATTTATATGTTTGTTTTTTTTTTTTAGAAGTATACTTGATCTGGACCTCAAGGAAGGAAGGCTAAAATATTAGCCTTCCTTATATTCAATTCAACTCATCTCAACCTGAAATTCAATTCATTACTCACTCACCCAAGGGACCATTTTTCTATTCTATCTAATCTGGCTAAAAAATGAGTTCTCGTTATATTCTAATTCAACCCATCGCAACCTGAAATTCAATTCATTACTCATCTAAGGGAAAATTTTTCTGACGACAAGGTAAACTACTAGAAAGACCATGAATCTCCCCATTTTTCATTACCTCCTTCTGCCTAATTATTAATAAATAGATTATTAGAAAATGGAATAGAATAAGCAATTTTTTATATTGACTTTTGTCAAGTCAATTAAAAAAAGAAAAAAATACAAAAAGAAATAAAAAGAAGCAGGCTCTGGTCATCTTATCTTATACGTAAGATATATAAAAAAGCAATCTGCCGATAGAGCGCTCATAACCTTTTTTTTTTTACGATCCTTATAGCTCCCTTCTTCGTGGACGAAGTCGATTTACGAATTATCTATCATCTGTATGATATATGTATAATCATTAGAAATTATGTATCATTACAATATTATTCTAATTAGAATTCTATTCTATGTCAACATAATTATGCTCATATAGAATTTACAATATTATTGTAATTAGAATTCTATTCTATGTCAACATAATTATGCTCATATAGAATTTACAATATTATTNTAATTANAATTCTATTCTATGTCAACATAATTATGCTCATATAGAATTTACAATATTATTCTAATTAAAATTCTATTCTATGTCAACATAATTATGCTCATATAGAATTTACAATATTATTCTAATTTAGAATTCTATTCTATGTCAATAGAATATGGCAATATGTCAATAGAATATGACAAATTCATAACTAGACCATTTATTAATTTAATTCCTATTTAAGTTTCAAATTCAAAAAGTATTCTGACCTTTCAATCACTCAACATGTATAATTCAATTATTTCGCTCAGAACATTTTTTAAAAGAGCTCGTGGAACCATGCTATCAAACATTCCAAAATCAAATAAAGAATCAGATATTTGATCTTCATCATCTACTATCTGGTTTAATGTCTGTTCAATAACTCTTTTACCCGCAAATGCAATGTATGCATTTGGCTCGACAATCGTGACATTAGCTAACATACCAAAGCTAGCAGTGACCCCACCAGTTGTCGGAGATGTAAGAACTGAAATATATGGTAATTTTTTTTCCTTTTGATGTGTATGCAACACAGCAGCTATCTTATTCATTTGCATTAAGCTAAAACTTCCTTCTTGCATACGAGCTCCGCCAGAAGCACATACGAGAATTAATGGAAGAAGATGCTCAGTAGCATACTGTATTAAACGGGTTATTTTCTCACCCACTACGGATCCCATACTGCCTCCCATGAACTGAAAATCCATAACTCCGAGTGCGACAGGAAGACCATTTATTTGACCTATGCCTGTTTGAATAGCGTCGGGTAAACCTGTTTCTTTTTGATAGGAAGTGTTATAATCGTCATAACATTGTTCTTCTGTTTCTATAAATTCGTCCTTTCCTAGATTAAGTGTACTCTTAATTAGTTTTACACCAGCGTCGACATACTCTTTTTCTTCTTTAGTTAAAGAAGCATAAGTTAAAGGATATTCTTCTTCAATATCCTCAGTATCTTCAATATCCTCAGTATCTTCAATATCTTCTATATAAGTTTCTTCGTTTTTCTTACAAAATTTTTCTTTGCTATCTAGTGCTAATGTAGAAAAATTTTTCATTATCTCTAGTAAATATAGAAATAATATATCAATCTCAGTATCTTCAGTACACAACAATAAATTATTGTCACAATCTTTTTCGTTTTTCTTGTAATGGAGGTATAGATTTTCTATTTGTCGATATAGTGGATCATTATGTATGATATGATCAATGCTATTATCACACTCATAGCGATCTTGTTTTTTAACGTATTCTACTAGAATATCGGAACCGAACCGATAGAATTCTTCTCCTTTAAGTAAACCACAACAACGAAATTTAAACCAATATTTAAATTTTTTCAAAACCAGATATCTTTCCATCAAACATATCGCCGTATGTTTTCGCAGCCATAAAAAGTAATTTGTCTCTGGATTATTTCCTGGATAAAAAGGAAATAGTTTTTTTATTTTCCTTGCTTTTCTTTTTTCTTCCGGAAAATCAAGTTCTATTTTCACTAAGTTTACCGCCGCTACTTTCAAGAACTTATCTTGTGATAGTAATTGTTCTTTTAAATTGGCTAATTGTTTAATTAATTTAATTAGGAAGGTCAAATTTATGAAAATTTTCAATTCAAGCAAATCCATTAAAGATTGTACAGGTTGAATAGAATTTTCTAGTATAGCAAAAAAAGGATTTATACTTTGATCAGTTTGATCGAATGCTGCATCTATAAAATCGTGCACAACATCTATTGACAATAGAAATATAAGTTCATCATTTTCAAATGATGTATCTATATTTAAAATACGCATGAACCATATAAGTTGTTCATCATCTTTCAAATCTTTATCATCTAAAATAGATGAAAAAATAGATAAAAGCGCAAATCGCTGTAATTCATCTGTTATTTTTTTATGTATTTCAAAAAGAACAAATTGAACTGTTTTCAAACCTGTATCAATAATATTTTGTATTATCTTAATAGTTTCCTTTTTTTCTAAACTCAGATATTTTATGAATTTCTTTTCTAATACAACCTTAACGATATTAACAAGAGTAATATTGTATCCTACTAATGTTTTCAACTCATTTTTTTCTTCGTGAAAAAATTCAAAGTCAAAATATTTGTCATAAATTATTTTGTACAATAAAGTTGAGACCCTTTGAACCATTTTGATGTCAAACGTCGTATGCTGTTTTTCTAATACATTTGTACTAGAAAAATTCATGTCCATAGGGCACCAAGTGCCATTATCAATTAATAATTCAATTCGCTCTGAACTAGTCATCTGTAGCGTTGCCCCGCATTCCTCACAAACACCTTTTTGTTCTAAAAAAAATTTTTTATATATAACGGTCTCACAATTCTCGCACAAAAACCACAAATGTTTAAAACGTTCCGAATTCAATCTGTTTTCTACAGGTTTTGTTTCGCCGATATGTTCAGAATCTTTGTCTTCTTCACACATTTTTTCAGAATCTTTGTTTTCTTCACACATTTTCTCATATTTTTTCTATATATATATTGTTACATGTACAACTTAACTTTTAATAGACACAAATACAAACCATCATACTTCAGCTCAGTTTGGGTGCGAGCTAGAATAGATTGCAGATCCTTGCCCCCCCCCGGGCCTGGATCTACTGATCCACCGACCCCATCGAGTAATCTAGAATATTAGATATTAGACAAATACCTTTCCTCTAGCCGAATTATTCTATTCCCATCCATTCGGTATTCGGCTCAATCTTAAAATAAAAGATTGGGCCGAGTTCGCTTCGATTAAGGGACCAAACAGACGAAAGTCACTCGATTACAAGCGATCAATCGTATCAAATTCAAATTTGATTTCCTTCCATACTTCACAAGCGGCAGCTAGTTCAGGACTCCATTTAGTAGCTTCGCGGATCACTTCATTACCTTCACGCGCAAGATCACGTCCTTCATTACGAGCTTGTACACAAGCTTCTAAAGCGACCCGATTAGCCACTGCACCAGGTGCATTTCCCCAAGGGTGCCCCAAAGTCCCTCCACCAAACTGTAATACGGAATCATCTCCAAAGATCTCGGTCAGAGCAGGCATATGCCAAACGTGAATACCTCCTGAAGCTACAGGCAGAACACCCGGCATAGAGACCCAATCTTGAGTGAAATAAATACCACGACTTCGGTCTTTTTCAATAAAATCATCACGCAATAGATCAACAAAACCCAAAGTGACTTCTCGTTCTCCTTCAAGTTTACCTACTACAGTACCAGCATGAATATGATCTCCACCAGACATACGTAGTGCTTTAGCCAGTACACGGAAGTGCATACCATGATTTCTTTGTCTGTCAATAACTGCGTGCATTGCGCGGTGAATGTGAAGAAGTAGGCCGTTATCTCGGCAATAATGAGCCAACGAAGTATTTGCCGTAAAACCTCCAGTCAGATAGTCATGCATGACTATAGGAACTCCCAATTCTCTGGCGAATACTGCTCTTTTCATCATTTCTTCACATGTACCTGCAGTCGCATTCAGGTAATGTCCCTTAATCTCACCCGTCTCAGCCTGAGCTTTATAAAGTGCTTCTGCACAAAAGCAGAAACGATCTCTCCAGCGCATAAATGGCTGGGAATTCACGTTTTCATCATCCTTGGTAAAATCAAGTCCACCACGGAGACATTCATAAACCGCTCTACCATAATTCTTGGCAGATAGACCCAATTTTGGTTTGATAGTACATCCCAATAAAGGACGACCATATTTGTTTAATTTATCTCTTTCTACTTGAATACCATGTGGTGGGCCTTGAAAAGTTTTTGAATAAGCAGGAGGAATTCGTAAATCTTCCAGACGTAGAGCCCGTAAAGCTTTGAATCCAAATACATTACCTACAATAGAAGTAAACAGGTTAGTCACAGAGCCTTCTTCAAAAAGGTCTAAAGGGTAAGCTACATAGGCAATAAATTGAGTTTCTTCTCCAGGAACGGGTTCAATATCATAGCATCGCCCCTTGTAGCGATCAAGACTGGTAAGACCATCGGTCCAAACAGTGGTCCACGTACCAGTGGAAGATTCGGCAGCTACCGCTGCTCCCGCTTCTTCGGGGGGCACTCCAGGTTGAGGAGTGACTCGGAATGCTGCCAAGATATCAGTATCTTTGGTCTGATATTCCGGAGTATAATAAGTTAATCTGTAATCTTTAACACCCGCTTTGAATCCGACACTTGCTTTAGTCTCTGTTTTTGGTGACAT